CGATAGAGGAGAGTACGGCAGAAGCCTGGGCCCGTGCTATCAGAGTGCTTTACTTCAGGTTCTATCCGTTACAGATCCAGCCCCAAAATAAGGCTATATCCCTTTCGATTATGCTAGGGGCAGTCTTGCTAAGTCTAGCACTCTCTGAAAGCATTTAAGGTTCGTTAGTTAGTTAGACTAAGGGCGAGTTCCACTGCCTAATTCATTGGCCATGGAAGGGTGAAAGCCTACTTCAATAAGTGCAAGGTTGACAGGATCGGTACATTCACTACTAAAGACCACTCTAAAATTCAAAGTTCACCATTGTTTAGGTAATGAATATGCGCCAATTGAGAAACACATCAAATATCTCGAATCCTCCTATTCCGTGTTCTCGGCCAAAGGTCCAGTTTTAGAGCTATATTAGAGATATTCTCCTTTGTTTAATGAGAACTGCGACAGCTCACATGCGGATAGTACCATTGAAGTCAACAACTACCTAAAGTACTAAGAGCAATCTCATCTAGAGGAACTTTATATAAGCAATGATAAGCCAGGTCAGGATGTTCCTTCGGTGGCACAAAACCAAGCAGGCCTGTTGAAATAGGAAGCAAAGCAACCCACCTCGTTAACCAGCTTCATCAGGTTGTTGATTGCAGGAAACCGTATTTCCCAGTACTTGTCTAAGGCAGAAGCCACTTTGGCAGCAACAGCTCTTGACAAACTGTACTCTAGTGCTTGTTCTATATCTGCTCTTGAACTCAATTTAGTCTTTCCATAAACCACCGGCATATAGATCTTTGTCATGAGTGAACGAGTAAGATGTGGTGCTACAATCTCAAAGAGCTCTGCCCCTAACATCTTAGACAGATGAGGCTTTGCATCATTAAGGAGATAAGTGTAAAGAGCACTTATAGTGTCATCGCGCCCCATAAAATCCCTGAGAAGGTGAGTACTGTATCCTAGGTCAAGATCCAATAGAAAGTAAGACATTATTTGGTAAGCGCTAGAAGAGAAGACGCATCCATTGAAATAAGTAAAGAACTATATGTAAGCTCGCTACAACTCCACCTGCAAAGGTGCATAAAGCATGCCATGAATTGGGAAGGGTTCGTTCGTAGCTTCGCGAATTTGAGAAATTCCGGTTTTATAGCCACTTCCTCTTCACCATCTACTCGAGTGAAAATAGCTCGTGTCAAATTAGAAGCATCCTTTCTTTCTGGGCCCATTGCAAATGAGAGCACTCCAGTTAAAAAAAAAGGTAATCATATATATGATATGTTTTTAGGCACTTGTTGAATGTTACTAATGGTATACTGCATTGTCTTGTTTTATAATCTTAAATACCTGATCTCACACCTCGAACACTAGATGCCATTCTTCAGGAGGTTTAACAAATTGAGAGAGAAATAGGTTCAACCTAGATCCATCCAGCAATGATAACAAAAAGAATAAAACTGTTCAGGTATGATACTGAATCCATACTATGAGTTTTTTCAGTGTGCATTGCCAGGTAAGATAAGTATGAACAAGCCCTCTTCGCTTCATGCTATCTTCATTTAAAGGTACTAGCAAGTAAGAGGTCTTGGACCCTTTTTTAGCTTTTCCAAACTCTAATTGCTGGCCCCACTAGTACCACCATTACACCAGAAGTGGGGTACAAAGCACCACTGAAGCCACCTGCAAAAGCACGCCAACTGAAGGCAAGCCCCACTGGACCCACATGAAGCTTGGGTCTTGACCTAGAACAAAGCCCTGAGCTTAGAGATGATGTCGATTCATAAGTAACTTGCACTGGTACTAGGCAAGCAGTAGGACAGCAGGAAGTACTTTTCATTGAGCCTATTACCTATTTGCAGTTCAAAGAGCAGCGTGGCAATGAAGTGGTAGTGCAAAATGGGCATTTCCGTAAGCCGATACGTTGCGCGCAGTTGATCTTTTTTATGATCCATCTCCTCTATATCCAATAAGAAGTACTGCGTCCCGAACTACGTGGGACATCAGCACCGGTGTGTATCTATATCTTGCTCGTTGGTATCGTAAATTGGTTGACCGTAAGTTGCCTCCTGATGGAGATGCGGGTGCATACTTTTGCATGAACAAGTCTAGTGGGGCATTACTTTCGGGGGATATGATACTCGGAGAGGTAATCAACATTCGCTCTATTATCCATATAGGTATTAATAAATACAGTAGTGATTAAGCTTATTTTTATTTTTTTTTCTTTTGAGGTTTCAATGTCATGCTACATATTATACACCAAGAGACCGCTGTTAAGGAGCCGTGGTTCTGGATAGATTTGCTTTTGCTGCTTTGTTTTCTCGTGTTGATCCATGCTCTAAGAACATAGTGATTTGACTACGCAAAATGCTTTCATCGTTCTTGAATTTCTTTAAATTCCAGGGTGTAATACATCCATTCAGCTATTTTCAAGAACAATCCGGTAAGGGGTTTGATAAAAAAGATGCGTTCTTCTACCCCTAAATGATCTTAAGCACTAGTGGCTTGCAGTGTTCGATCTTAAAAACGTGACTCTTTCTATCTATGCCTCGATAGGCCACAGTCATAGGAACAATGAAAAATAGGCACACATGCGGTTGAAGATTGAGTGGGCGAAACATTTCTTGTTCTGGCGCACAGGTTCAAAACCACTATCTCGTGTTATTTTTTCAATACTCATTTCTATTTTTTTGGTAACGGAATGCAAGCCGAAAAATAGTTAGGCATATCCCCCGGTTCAATATATAAATCCCAATGAGTAAGTTAAATCACTGGGTCCACTAAGTCTTTCAATGAACTCGCATAAATCAACTATTCGAAGAACTCAGTCCAGTCCAATAAGTTGATTAACTTGAAAGTAAAAGAACTCCAACCTGGAAGTACACGCATCAAGTAAGTAGCAGCAGCTGAATGACCAGGAACCCGCATCAAAGCCAGCCAGGTACGAGATTCACTCTCCAGAGGGTAAATTCCAGGTATTTGATAGGGTGGACAAATATAAGCTAGCGGATTAGGGCTTATAACATCGATTCTTTCTTGAATCGAATCAAACTATACAATGTGAAATGCAATTGAGGAAAAAACATGAGAGCAAAAGGGTAATGCAGATTCTTATGAAACAATGCGAGAGAGCCTGGAGCAGGCTCATCAAATAGGCACGCGCGGGCTAAGTAAGTTATATTCTATCAATTCTATGCCCAGTGGGGGAGTCAAAGCTCAAAAGGGCTTGAGAGGCGGGGTTTACTACTTTGGGGGGCCAATAAGAGGAAAAAAGTTATTTCTCACCGCTATATGACTTTTTGTACGCAATTGACTCCAGGCTGAGTTAGGTCAAAAACTAGCTAGTACTTAACTCCAAGAAGTCAGTCAATTGGTAAATCTTTTAACACACTATTCCATGAACTAAGTCCAATATTCCAATGTGCACGAGTTGGATCCCGATTGAACTGGAAAAACGAAATGCAAGTCAAGTACTAAGTTACACCATCTTGCCCTAGGCAAGGCTTTGAGCCTTCCATGTTTCTTATACAAGTTGCCCTGAAAATTACACGATGAAATCCACGAACAAGAGAAATTCATAAAGAATTGAAGCTTCGCCCTCTCTTCTCTTATCTTATCTTTTCTTATCTTCGACAGCGAGTACGAGAGGAAAATGAAATACCTATTAGTATGGACGCTTCATCTAGTGCATACCAAATCATGAGCTTCTTATTGCTCGATGAATCTGAAGCAGCAGACCTGCAAGACCACTTACCGAGACAGGCCAGAAGAAGGATGGCAACGAATAGAAGCCTCTTTTTCGGGCAACAGAGGGGGATCAATAAATAGTACATTTTTCTATTCCAGCGAAAGCAATTGTTGTGATGGATGAACCCTCTCTCTCACTCAGCTAAAAGAAAAGCCAAAGTGAAAGGGTCACCCAGGTAGGCTTACACTAAAAAAATCGATGGGAAAAACTATTCTAAGATAATAAACTAGGGGTAACCTCTCGAGCTATATCTCATAGGCACTAGAGAAGAGAAAGGATCCTTTTCAAGGACTATAATGTGAGGGGAAAGAAAAGAAAGGTGTGATAAGCAAATTTGTTTAGGAAGTGCTCTCCTTTGAGTTAAGAAGATTCTTTAGGTAGATGTGTCAGGTTCCGAAGAGTGACTAGAGTGGCTTCTGAAGGAGTAAGAGGTAGTGGTCCTGAAGGTGTATAGTTCATCGGTAAGTAAGAGAGCGACTCCCTTCATGGGCCATGCAAAACGAAAGAAGTTTTTAATTGACGATCAAAGCTTTGCCGAATCCTACCAAGCCCAAGAAAGATGAGTAGACCTCTGTTTAATATAGTACTAAGAGGAATGCCTCTGTATGTTCCTAAAGTATTCATAGGGGGTCCCGTTCGGTCGGCAATCTGCATAAGTTCGTGCTTAACCATTGGCTTTTTCCGTTCTATCTGTGCGGGTTGAAAATAAAACACTGAATGTGTCACTTCTTTTCAAAAGGAGCCAGTACGCTCAGTAGCGGTGTCCAATGTTATAGCTTTGTGTGTTTAATTTCAAGGTTGCCCTTGGCTTGCAGCCATTGGTTGTTTTACTTCTATTGCTACGGCCCTACTATCCGTTCCATCCTCCCTGCTAGTCTTTCTAGCTTGATAGAGTCCATCCTTTTTCCAGTAAGTCGCTTCACCACCAAGATTTGTAGGCAAGGAGTTGAAGCTCCCCTCGTAAACGAGTTAAGTTCTTTTTTAATAGAAGGCGTTAGCAAGAGTTGTCTGAAATCCCGTTGGATATCGCTGGAGTCTGCTCATCACGCTCGTTCGGTGACCCCTCCCTCAGGCAGAGGGGGCTTCTTTGGGGGAAGCTCAGCCATACCAAGGAAAGCATTTGAACCAGAGCTTAAACCAAGAGTGACTTGCCTCTCCTCGGGAAAAGCACCAAGTGATGCAGCAGATTAAGTAAGGTGCGGCCCATGTTCAGCAAATCCTGGCAAAAAGTCTTGAAATTAAGCCTTTCAAAAGAGTTTTCTCAGTTCTTTATCAATGTCAATAGAGAATTAATTAGACCTGTGTCAGACAGACACCGAGAGTACGGATCCGTTCAGTAAGGGAAAATGGCATTCTCTAAGAAGCCTCTCACTTCGTCCAATCTCCACTTTTTACTTAATTAAGAAAAACCCAGAAAGGGATCGAACCCGCAGGCATGAATGGACGGCTCTCCCGCGGAATACGATATGAGTATAACTGTTCACGAGGCTGTAGGTCGAAGACCCGGTTGAAGTCGAGTCAAATTATACGGATCAAGAGGCCTTGCATCTTTCATATAGAACGGAAAGTTACAAGCCCCACTCCTTTTTTTAACGGGTTGCTAGATCCAAGCTTTACTTTCCTACTTTAAAAACCACCAACCTATCATGGTGCCATTCAGTATGCAAGAAGGAGGTTTGGTCCATTGGAGAGCGAGTGATTGAAGGAGCCGCACTACTACTTGAATAAGCCGGAACTTACTTACAAGAAAAAGGAGTAGAGAAAAGATATAACTTTGGCAGCCATAAAAAAGCAAGACTAGTTGACAAGAGCTATGCCGTGCCCGTGTGGCGTGCAAGATATTGTGAAGTGAATCGTCCTCAGACTGACTTTGGTCTTTCTATATCTACAGGAGAAAGAAAAGCAAGATTTTGCCAGCCCAGTGCTCGCGTATTACCATCTCAAAGGAGCCTCTTTGCAGTGGTAGTGGCTACTGCTTTCATGTACTAATGGGGTGGTTTAATATGTAAGGAAAAACGCGTTTGAGGGTAGATTCTCAATGGTTGACCCGGGTTCAGACAGATTGTAGGTGAAGATTAGGATCCGTTCTTTTGGAACTACGACATCAATCAAGCTATGTTACTCCTAGAGCTGGCTAAAAGTAAGAAGCGAGATTCCCATCTAGATCTGCCCCTTACGAGTTCGCTTACCAAGGTGTAATCACTTACCAAAGTAGATTCGCTTACCAAAGTAGGGGATAATAAGTAGGCCTTTCTTTCATAGCCCAAATGCGCAAAAGGGATAAACCTCGGATACGTTTGCTTGGAAAAGGCCCAGTGTGCTCGCGGGCGGTAAAAAGGTGCCCATAGGGAGCTGGCGTCTAACACTTTGAGGTGACCGGTGAAAGTGGGAGTAAAACACTCCACTTACTTCTAAGCTTAAAAACAATAAAAAAGCTCCGCCCTTGCATTGCATAATCCTCGCTTGACCCGAAAGCTGACACATCAGATTGCACTTTTTGGAAGAAAGATCTTGTCTTTAGCATAACAGAACCAGTTCTTATCCGCAACTCTTACTACTTTTTGACTGAACTACTACTACCCAATCGATCTATATAGGTTCTCTTTCACAACCAAGCTGCCTATAACGCTACTCTTTTTACTATCTACTTGGATACCATGCTAATCAGTCTATACCAAGCTACCTATGCCAACTAGTCTTAGCATATATCCGTGAATACCAGTGAGTGCCAACCTCAAGAAAGTATAGGATAGTCCGTAACTGCTCCTTTCTTATTAAAGAAATCTAAGCCAGTGCTACTCTGCAGAATTCTATTGAGCAAAGGTGTTTTTCTTTCCAGATTCTGGTGTGCGCGTGGCTATTATAATGAAATTCAGATCCAGTGAGTAACGTAGGCATGTTACGAACGAAAAGCCCTGCTCACTACAAATCCTATTATCTCACTTACTTGAGCTAGGGAAACTACTAATACAGCCTAATACCTGGAAGGGATACGAGAATTGTAACCACTACTTTAAAACCTCTTTCTTACTTTCATGCTTCTAGCTAATACTCTGTAAACGAAAGCTACAATCACTACTACTCTTGATACGAAAAGGCAATCTTCCATTCGGCTAGCTAACAACGAACCTTGTGGCTGGGATTAAAACTCCGTAAACGACCAAGCAATTGAGTATACTTACTTGCATTAACGAAAAACCCACTTAATTTCTACTTTTATATGGTAGTTGCACTGCTAAAGCTTCATAAACAACATATCGCATTTAAACTCTTATTACCTACTTTCAAACTGATAGCTAGCTTGTATTGTTATAAGCGACTTACTACTACGGAGACGACTAAGCAATGCCATGACTAATAGATACGAAAAAGCAATGCCATGACTAGAATTATGCTAGCAGCTTACTTTTAATCTGACTTGTTAGCTTTAAGCCTTACCTGAGCTACTAAAAGACTAGAAACTACATGCTATAACGAGTGCTCGCTGACTTGTATTCTTGCTTTAGCCTCATAAGCGACACCCAATATCACGGGTAAAACACAAGATACGAAATCACCACTTCAATGAGCTAGCTTGGGTATGAGCACTTAACTTGCGGCTTTTAACCTTCTAACAGGCTGGGTAAAACAAGGTAAACGACTGCTCCATACTATAGCTAATAGCATTTAAACGATAAAGCAGTATCACGGCTAGAATCCAGATTTCCAGGAATATACGAGAACTTCAAAGCAAAGGCAGAATTACACTCTAGAAATGGCTACCAAAATTCTATCTGAAAACTCCAATTCTGAGATCGGCAGATCAAACTAATAGCTGACTTGAATCCTTAGAGCTGGTCTAGCTGACTGTCAATCTGATAGTTGGCTCACAACCTTATATCACGGCTTCGAATCTGGTATCGTCAAAGCAAGAATCCGAATACCCAACTGAAAATCTAATTTATGTCTTTGAATCTTATACCGTACTCGCAAACTGGTAGCTTCCTTGCAACCTTAGATCGTACTTTGAGTCTGCAGACAGAAGTAAAAAGCCAATACGGAAACTCCAGGCTGACTTGAAACTACGAGCCTGACCTTAAAACCTGATAGGCGACTTGAATTTGTCTAGCTGACTTTCATTGTTAGAACTGACTCGAAATCTTCCTGGTCAAACTAGAGAAACGAATACCAGACTACAATCTCATAACTAGCTCTTGAAAGCTGATAAGCTAATCTCATTCTTACAGCTGGCTTGGGGCCTGATAACTAGCTTCGAGTCTTATTCCTTACCCGCTAATTCTACATAAACTACAAGTGAAACGAAGCAGCCTGTATAATCCCGTAGAGACTACAGCGCCCACTTCCTTTATAGCCACGACTTGGTATTCGTGCTTTTCAACTTATGTCTTACCAGCCAATACAAAAGATAAGAGCAAGTACTCCAGATAAGAGCAAGCGAAGCCCTACTTGGATATAGCTCTGGCTAGCGCGGGTAGCACCAGTTTCTTTAATTAGTGGAATGCCTACTCTAGAAAAAGAAGGCCACAGTTTCTTTGACCTGACGTGAAGAAAAAGAATCTACTTCCTTTTTAGCATATAGTCGGAAGGGTGTATGTTAGTATGTAGGCTAGGTCCAGATGGTAGAAAGGACGAACATACATATGTTAGTAGTTCTCATTCTCTTCCTCCATTAGGGTTAACTGGTTGAAAAGCAAGATTGAAAGCAGGCAATGAATGAAGTGAATAAGCAAATGATAGTGCTTTATTGCGAGGCATACTTGACCAGCGACACGAAGCTATGAGCAAATAGGAATTCTTTGACGTGCCCATACATACTCACCGAAGGATGAAAGTCTGCCGCTCCGCGCCTTGCTTACTGGAAATGTCTTGTCTCTTCTCTTCTGGATTGGATTTCTCACAATGTGGATAATTTCTACTAACCAAGAGGAACGTGTGCATTTCTCCTTTTGATCTTTCTTAACTCTGGCGTACCATTATTCTCATTTCATTGCTATTATGAAGATGAGTGATAGTAAATTTACGAGAATTCGGCTTTTATTAAGAATTGTCTTTTTGTAACTGGAGTGCAACATAAATAAGTGCTCGGAGCAATATCAATAGGAATAGTATGAACTACGAAGTACATGGTTTTGTGAACTTGCCGTTGATCCACATTGTTGTGCAATTGTAGACTACCAACGATAGAATGTTAAGTAGAAATTGATTCAGCATTTGGTATTTTGAACAACCAATATTTCATTGCTTCAACACTAGGCTTTCCTGATGGATTTGGATCTTTATTTGGTCTACACCGAGAACGATCTTTCAACTGAAGGTGACGTTTTTCTTGCATGAATAGTGATGGTAATAATACGTGAGGTGGAAAAATGCTTTGATTTGATCTTATTTTACTTGTTTGCATTGACTGGAATGCAAGGTACACATGTTACTTTCACCAAATACACTTTGTAGGACTAATTTTTACTAGTGCAGGGGGAGGGAGGCACTGAACACATGCTTTTATAGGGCTTATATCAGCTAGATCACATTTACTATGACTTTCTTTTGCTTTTCGCAAGTTTTTTTGGTGTAGAATTTCGGGAAGCTTAAGCATTCTGTTTAGGTGTCATGAAAAACCAAAATTCATTATTTTCACAGGAAGCGTTTGTGTTGATCAGGGAACAAGCAAAGGCGTTCTTGGAGATGAAAGGAGAGCTTGTTAGTGGCCTCAACCTGGTAAAAAACACCAATCTGGAGTCCCGAGCACCGTGCTGAGATATTCCGCCTGAAGGGCGATTTCTTGTTTAAAAAATGAATGACAGTGATGCCGCGTCAGTTATTCCAATGCCATTAGCATCTCCAAGCATAAACTCTTCAATAGTGCATTGAACTATAGTAGACGTCCGCCCCTCTTGCAGTAAAGGTTTTTACCTCCTGTCCAAGGGATCTCGGGCCGACTCCCTAACTTGTTCCCGTTCTCAAGCCTAAATGGTATGCTCTTCCGGTCGTTCTGTAGTTAAGAACTCATATCCATATGCTAGATTTGTAGTTACTCGTGCAATAGCTTTAGTTTAACCTGAGCTTTTATTTTTACCTTTTCGTAACAACCTAGCTTGATCAAGAATATGTTTGAGTTATTTGATATTGACCTTAGCGAGTTTCTCTTTCATTAGTAGCTTTAGTTGTGGAAGATTTTTTCACAATAGTGGAATTTTTACCATCTGAAAAAGCCAAGTGATTAGATAGGCGGGTTGGACAGAAACGATTTTCTTCAGCAATTGAGGTAAGCGCTGAAGTGCCTTCTGCTCGTGGAGTAGTTGATGAATCGGTTGATTGACTTGATTCCACTCGCCTACCTTTTATCCTTTCACTTGATTCATAGCTTAGGAAGATTTTCAGTAAGCTTAAGCGGATTGTGTATAATATATTGTAAAAAACTTTCAAATTGCACTCTTCGGGCTTTTGTTTATGATTATCTTGTCTCGCTCGGCAGGCGGCTATGCTCGCTCCAAAGCCTACTTATGCTCCGCTTGATTGACTTGTTTTATGATATGTCTTTCAAACAGTATTCTTGTTTGATTCCTTAATCGTAACTTTATTAATAGGGAGTCAGCGCATACTTCTTATTGCTTGACACTAGCTTCGTCGGCCTTTATCTCAACTACTAGTGACTCGCTTGCAGCTTTAGTTCCAACAAGGTTGGCTTTGAATCTTCAAGAATCTCTAGTAACAAAGGTATTATGCTCTACTCGAATAAGCAAGGACTCACCTAAAGCTGATTAGTTAGTAAATTGAAGCTACTCGTGTGGAAGAAATCTATAGCAAAAAACGACCTAAAAACTGGCTCGCATCATCCTTTTATCGTTCTGTTTCTTACGCGGAAAACACAATTAGTTAAATTAGATGAAGCAGATTATTATCTAGTTTTCACTAACTAAGCTGTAGTATCCTATGACTTCCGCGCCATAGCACTCGCTTGAAACATATTCTTGTAACGTGGTTGGCATTGCTTAATGATCGGAAGAAGGTCAGTCATCAGAAGAAGGTCAGTCAGTCCGTGCATCCACAGCTAGTTCTTCCATTGAATAAAGGTAATGTTAAGCTCGCTCTCTTTAGCAGTCAGTGTACTCTTATGTTACGATTTTCTACCTGACTCGCCTCTACACCTTAGTAGTGTTTTCTATTGAAGCATATTCGATACCAGGGTTACAGCTTGAGAAAGTAGAAGTTCCTCTTTTCGAACATGAGTATAAGAAGCTAGGGATTTCAAATAGCACGGCAAAGTGTATTCTGTTTCATGAGATATTCAACTTGCGACGATCGGCCTACTAGGTCGCTATACGGGTCCAGAGTTTCACTTACTTTTTGAACTCGCACTTGAACTTTGACTCTTTGACTTTACTTTTCTTCTGCTACGGGTATTCCTTTAGATTCAAGAGAGCTAGCTTTTTTTACTTGTTATTCTTCCAAAAGTAAGCATATTCTATCATAGCTTTGGCTAGCAGGACTGGTAGAAAGCCTTATCTTATCGATTTACTTATTTTGCTTGCTCACGTCATCATTCTGCTCGTTATGTCAAATTCTTCTTTTTATTGTTCGACACATGCTTCTTTTGCTCGTTAATAAGTTTACTTTGAAGCTGATTATCTAGTCTATGCTGATTATCCAGTTTACATTCAGAGTTTATAATTTCACTCTACTGTAGTCATAAGATATAGGGCAGTTTTTTATTCAGTAGTTACATCTTTTAGTAGCTGTTCGGCTTGATATTTCGAATCTTATTTACCTTTAGCAGTTTACTTGTCAAATTAGACTACTTCTAGCTCGGAACATGCCTACTTCTTTCGCTCGTAACGTACCTCTGTTAATCTTTCAAGCTTTAGTTGATTACTCTCCGTAAAGGTCATATGTTTCAGTTACTCGTTCTTGAACTTATGTTTTTTAAGATAGTAATTTATGTTTTAGACTTCTTGCAACAGTTTGTGACACTTCCACTCCACTAGGTAAGGAGATAGGATATTTTCCCCAACAAGCAAAGGCCTCGAGTGCTACTTCTGTTCCTTACGCTGGGGTAAGTCATACGTGAGTCAACTCTGCTGCTTGAAAGGGTTTATTACTGGTTTCTTTTATAGCTTTGGATAATTCCTTACGCTCACTAGCTTCTGTGACTTCCGCTGCTGGGTGGACTACTGACTCTGCTTGTGTTGGGTTACGGTCTTGAAGACTTGAATGAATTTCTGTATTCTACCAATTGATCGTTAACTAGGGTGCGCAGCCGTTATCTCGCTTGAAGTTTATTATCTACCTGTAGTTGATGTTGTAGCAGATTATCAACAGTCAATAGCAGCTGTTGTTGTTAATGAGGAATTTACATATTACTCGACCCGATTGAATTAATTAATTGACTTTCCTTGTTAGTCTGAGGACGTAGATGCAGCCCCAAGAAGTTTATTCAACGCTGATCGGTTAAAAAATAAAAGTATTAAGCGGACTGACATACTACATAAGATGTGCCGGCTGAAAACCAACTTCTAAATGAGGTAGACACCGATCTTTAAGCAGATTCTGCAGCATAAAAAATAGTGAAGTTTAATGTTTTGTCGTCGTCAGTTTAATCGTAACTTCTTAACCTTATTACTCGCTTTCCCCTTTATAAAGTAAGATAGTCAACAGCAGATTCTCTACTAGCCGGAGAGAAATTGACTTTAATAGCTGCAGAATGCTTTGTAACTTTAATATTTTGTTCATTATCTGTTACTCTTTCTGTATATTTATTAGTTTAGGGGCAATTTCTTTCAAATAATGTGCTAATAGAATCACGAGAATAAATCTCGAATTTGGTCCTTGCATGGTTCTTACGTGAGAAATTCAAAATGCAAGATCCAGTGTGGGAAGGGGTATTAAAAATAAATTGGAGTAGTTATGAGCGCTTGATGGTGACTTAATTGTCACACGATTCGAGTGGTACTCAAACTTGAGATGAGGTCGCTCAATTTTCTTGTAGAAAGGTGAGAACGGAATTTTGGTCAATGCGCACGAGTGGGAGATGTTGCATGACAAGTCATGTGATACGTTCACATTGACGTGACATGAACGATCGTCATGTACCGGATTTGTGTATGAGAGCTTATCTGGACAGATTGTTACATGTTATGTACATGGTCTACCTACATGTTAAGTACATGGACCAAGTCTATGGTTAATATAATATAAGTGAATGGCACCCCGGAATAATAATAGTGAGGAACCGCCCTTACAAAGAATGCTCGTGAGATTACCTTACTTTGCTTTTCAATCGACTCTCTGTACTCGGCTCAAAAGAATAACTTTAGAAGGATTTGCTTCAGTATCTTCTACACCCTTACGGTGCTTACTCATTTAGTGCTCACTTCTTTGACAGATGCCCAACCTCCCACCTCTCATCTGTCCCCTTCGCCTTTTTCATTCGTTCTACCTTCGTTGCCGAGTGCTCTTTGGCCTGCCTTTAAAAAAACAAATATCTCTCTGCTCCTACTGTCACTGCCAGCCACATATCGATAAGATCATCGGCCCTATCTATAGCGGGCCGAGGACTCAAAGATGTGTCTCGCTCGGTAACTTCTTATCTCACAACGAAGGAAGGGCGGGCGGTGAACCTTACCCGTCCGAAGCCACTCCTTCTTTTAGACCGATTTCCCTTCTTTTTTTTTAATAATGGAATTTTTTTAATGAAACCTGCGATGGCTACTGAATAACCTCTGAAGACTTTATTAATAATAAAGCCTTTGGCCTTTTTATTCGTTCGCCAAATCTTCTGCAGTTCTATCCAAGCTCGGTTTTTTCTGAATCTTCGTGGAAGAACAAGGGGTTCACCCGCCGCTACATCCAAGGGTCCCACAAAATCATTCAACCTGGCGGCTGCTCGCTCTTTGATCAGTGATTCACCGGCCACTAGATCGATGAAGAATCTCTCATAATTCCGCCGCCTTTTTCTCGTTGATTCACCAGCCACTACATTAAAGGAGGATCCCACCGTATTCTCGAACCTGGCGGCGGTTCGTCGGTATTGTGGAACTTTAGTCAGCTCATCTTTTATACAAATTTGTGGGGGGGTACCAAGTCCTGTATCCACCAATAAATTATCTTCCCTTAAGCGTATCACTGAAGATTTTGAGGCGTATCCACTACTTAATAAGAAACTCGAATTAGATCTTGGAAATGATCGACTCCAATAGCTGCTCATCAGAAGCTTTGTTTTTCCTCCTATTCCTATTGATCAGAAGCATCTAGCAGCACCACGCTGAGTGAATAGCTCAGGGGAACTCGTGAGAAGCATACTTTGATTTTATTTTAATGAAAGATTTCTCCCCGTGGCAAGAGCGGATACCTTCAGATGGGATGACCTAAGAGGAAGTGCTCCTTATGTGGTCTTTACCACCATCTGAAATGGGCGAAACTTCGATTGGTGGAAGCCAGTCCATGAAGATTCTCCCTTCTCTTATGTGAAATTCCCTTCTTGTTGTAAGCATCCAGTATCTCAGCAAATAAACATTTCTCTAAGCTTATCCTGTAGCTTATACGTCGTTTGAAAGCTGCTCCAAGGATCCAACGAATAGCTAAGGTTTGTTGACGATTCCGGGCTACAATCCCAGGGACATCATAAATAGTACCTGCGACTCTTACTTTGATCACTTCGCATATTGGCTTAATATTATCTACGGCCTCAACCATCAGTTTGATTACATCGAGTTCATTTCGAGCTGGGCGATGAAAAGTATTATAAAAAAGAGCACGAACTCTCGTTCTTTTACCATCGATCATGCGAAAGTTGACCAATTTCTTTATCAATTCTTTTTGCTCACCATCCAAGTCACCCATATAGCGGAGAATTTCCGAGCAATTTGAAGTAGGCATCTCTCTTTCCTATGTCCTTCCCCCCTTTGCCCTAAAACGAGTTAAACCTCCCGAAAGAACTTGATTTTACGTCACACAACTGCGCCTGTAGCAACGTGGATAGAGCGTATGTTTCCTAAAGGTCGTAGGTGCGATCCCTACCTGGCGCGCTTTCTTTTATATAATCCACTCTTTCTTCTATTTCGTATTCTTTCTTATATGGTCCTTAGCCGTATCTTCCTTTCTCGCCCAGTTTCCCCCTCCTTAATCCCCGCCATCTCCGAGGTCAGGTTCGGGAGCTGCTGCCTCATTTAGATCGAGCAGATTGCGGGTCACTTCTGGAGAAAAAAGTTCGTTCAAAATAGAGTTACCTGCTCCGTGGCGGGCAAAGTATCGCGCAATTGATTGCCTCTCTGCTTCAGTAGTAAACATGAAAGGGTCACCGATGGCCCCACTCTTTTTATGATTAACAACGGTGCCCAAATCCATGGTTTTTAGTACTGCGAAGGGAAGTCTCCAGCGCTTGTTACTCGCTTCTATCGTGACAGCCCTCGACCAGTGAGTATGGTCCGGGTTTCCAGTCACTTCTTCAAAATTCTCCAGGACATCTTTTATTGTTTTCATTGGAATCTACCTTTCTACCTACCCCCCTTTGCCCTTAAACGAGTTAAACCTCCCGATTTTCTATTTCCCCTTTTTTTTAGAAGGTCTTCGTCTCCGTGTATTAGCAAACTCTCCAAATTTATGACCAACCTTTCCTTCAGTAATTTGACAACGAACAGGAGTTTTTCCATTGTAAATGAGTACGGAGCAATCAACGAATTCCGGCGAAATAGAAGATCTACGTGACCAAATTTGCCTGTTCTGAATACTTTCTTTCTTCTGCATTCGTGAAAGGAAAGCATCAAAAAAACTTCCCTTCCATATGGATCGTCGTGGCATAAAAGAAATTCTGCCTTTTACCCCCCTTTGCCCTATCACTAATGGGGATTGCTCCCGACAGATATAGAATTACCATAAAAGTGGTATACCCGCTGGGTTGGCCAGGAAGTGCAGAAAGTCCTGAAAGAGCGCTGAACTTTGTTGATAGTCCAGCAATTGCCCCAGAAGGACCACCAACTCATCCGGTAGAGAGGGGCGAAACTTCGCGATATCCTGCACAGGGATAGTATCATGCATAATACGAAGTTTTTCCCCGACAACCTCATAGGCCGCGGTTTTCCATTCAAAGTGATCAAACTTGAATCCTTGTTTTACTAAAGAGCTCTGGGCATCGGCCAGCTTTACTAACTCCCTAATCACGGGGACCTGCTTCTCGTAGACTGCTGCGTAAAAAGCAGCCCCATCAAGTTGCTTTTGGTAGAAATCTTGGCTTATTTGCGCCGCATGGCCCATGTCTTCCAGAAAGCTTCCCGGTCTGGTAATGAAGGGGACGCCTTCATCTACCAGGCCCTGTAGCCTATTCGATACTTCTGTTTATCTAAAGAAGTCCCTTGTTATTACGGTTTGTGGCATCTCTCTTTCCTATGTCCTTCCCCCCTTTGCCCTATCACTCGCTAGTTCTTACTCCCAATCCAAAGCATCCCTTTTCCATTCATAGAGGAATCCTATCGTTAAAATCAATAAAAAGGCCATCATGGACCATACACACTAAACAACACACACTATATATGATCAAATGAAATGAACAAAAGCAAAAAGACACTATTGTAGAACAAACCCAAAGAGAATCTTAGAGCCGAAGGACCTCAAACAAATAACTGGTTGCGTTAAAGAAAGAGGCGTGGATACTTGCAGGAGATTGGAACACTCGAGGAATGAGCTCTCGACTGAACACTGCGTGCCTCTGCCTTTCTTCTATTTCTAGCCCGTCAGGCATGCGTGAAAAAATAAGACACTCGCAGAAGTGAGCTCAGCCTTGTGGTTATAGCTTATAGTAGATGAAGCTTCCAAAAGTACAAGCTTTCGGTCTCTTTCGATCGGCTTTGACTTGCTGGCACACTAAGCATCTCGCCACCAACCACATAGCGGGCGGGCAATCTCTCGTGGCATGTTCCTATGGCCTTGAAGTCTTGGTAAATTGTGGTCTAAGCGGGATTTCTTTTATAACCCAACTCGTGCGCCTCTGTGAGAATGTGGTTCTTCACTCATCATTTGGCCCAGGTTCCAAACCGCGATGCACCTTCTAGATCTATGTGTAAGTAGGTTTCTTTTCCAGACTCTACTCTCGCTCGAGTATTCTTAAGTATCTCGTCTTTGTCTTGAGCTTGCCGAATTCGATCAGTTAAGGTCGGTCGCACAACCACTGCTGAAACTTTCTCTACTTATCTCTCTGAATTAGCCTTAATGTGGTCCTCATATCGTACTACCCAGAGATCCAACTGCCTCATTTCCTAAAGTAAACAATGGTCCTTAGTAATCAATGTGGCCCAATTCACAACCCAGAATTTCCTGTACCAGCTCATCCAATGAATCCTCATCAAGCTGAGGTCCCAGCTCCTATTCAGCCGGCTGAACTGGCTGCTTGCCTCGGTATTTATGGCCTACTTTCTTTGGCACTGTCAAGCATGACAGGAAGCCCTTTAGTAGCGAGCTGGAATCGAACCAGCGCTTTAAGCACAGAGATCCTACGGAGTAAACTCTCAAACTGTACTTCCCCAGTTTCACTTTCTTCTACGCTTTTACGTTTCTCAACGTCGGAGCGAACCACATACCGTCGACATACATGAGGCTTTGTTGCACCTTTATGCACAATTAGAGTTTGAAGTTGTCCTTCATCCGGTATCCCTAGGCAGTAACTTTTCGGTGCTAGAAAGATTGCATGCGAAAGCTTATACTCTAGCTTTATTTTTCCTAGCTCACAGAAGAAGGGGACTAGCTGCGACAGGAAAGAGGGAACAGGGTAGTTACGCTTTGTAGAGATACACGTGCCGTAGTGTATCTCTCCAAAAGAAGTAGTTACTCTTCTGTTACGAACGAAAAGAGCTCAACTACTAAACGTTAAAGCAGTAAGAAGAAAATCAATGACTATGAATGAGCGGGTAAGGGTCAAGCTTCATACAGACGTCGATTTCCATTAGAAGTTTTTTTTTAATTCAAACACTTTCGGCTAACAACTATTTCAAGCTAGATTTCTCACTGAACTCTTGAAAAGGACCTCGCTAAGTTCCTTATTATATAATTTTTTCAATAGGCAGAGATTGAAGTTACCGACCAAGAAGCATAATCTGTTAAATAATAGGCTGAAGCCATGCGACAATAAAGACGTGGTGGTTGGACCGAATCACTTTATTTTTGTCAGCTTAGCGTGTATATTTTTTTTTATCTCAGTTTCTATTTCAACTAGCTTATTTTCGTCAATTGTACAAATTCTATCTTTCTTTTATAAATCAGATAAGTACTGTCTCTTTTTTACTTTATGTATTTAGTATACTTTTCGCGTATATTTACATATAATTCGATTTTCTTAGACCCACCTTGACTTTCACATTATACGTAATACCTAAGGGTTAATTGCTTTATAAGCAAGCAGCAGCCCAATTTCTCTGACTTCAAACCATCCACCCGGTCTTTTAGTTCCCTTCGTAGCCAGCTTTCAATGCTTTTTTCTTCTCTACTACTCTTTTCTAATAAGGTAGTCTGCTCGGTGTAGTAAGCGACAGACAGGTCGGTCGGTCTCTACGGGCCTATTTATGTAAAAGCATTTATGTCAAAGGTAGTAATTTATTTCTCAAGTATCTCTTCTCCGTTCTAACAAGAACTTCTTTTGACCAGACCAACGCGGTATCTGAAAAGACCGGATCGAGGCATGTTTGTCGGATATCAAGAAGATTTTACTCTCGCTTCGGCCCGCCTTACAGCTTACTAAGTAGTCCAGTCGAAACACTTATATTGGAATTGGCTTTTGCGGGCGGTGAAGAGAAAGAAGTCAAGAAGGGACAAAAGGGAACCCTACGTGCTGACAGAAGGACGGCATCGCTTCGCCCCTCTTTTTAAGACTCTGGCGCTTGGGTCATGGACTCTGCACGACGTGCACGTAGAATAGCAACAAGTGATCTTTCCTGAATAAGTCGACTCTCATTTGAGTAGCGCACACGCCTATCAGCACGACCCGGCAATCCTGTATTCAGAAGTAGGCATCAGGGCTTAATTGCAATTACTGGATACGCTGGAAAGGCCTATAGACTGATACAATGAAGAGGTATGCCAAATAAAGAAAGCACTCTAGAATAAAGAGGTGCATACCGGCACCCTTGATTACGTGCCTAGCCACACCTGCTATCGAAGTAATTTGACCTATCCTATCATGTTTGTGCCTTCGGGCTTAAGGAAGACTGGGCTTTTACAGAGAGCAATGCCTTTCTTTCCTTTCTATCTATAACAACCTGGCTCTGATACCTGATTGTCATGATCTGACAATGTATTTGAATGAATTTGCGCTAATTCGAGCTAATTTTGGTGAATTGAAGAGAAGAAAAGGGGAAGGAAGGGAAGAGAGAGAGAGAGAAGGGAAGACAAGATCTGGATTTCAAAATGTTATTCAGCTTAATGAAAATTATTAAATTCCAGCGTTTATATCACTCAATCACAACAAATACAGTAATTCAGTAAAAGTGTAAAAATGTAAAAATAACATGAATATGTCGGAGAATAGACAGACTCTAACTATCTAACCAACTCACTGTTCCTCTCTCCATTATTATTCAATTGGACTTCTCCAGTTCCTGGACCCATACAGCATTTACTCAATTAAATGTGAAAGTTTTTCATCATTTAACGTGGCCCCCCAGCTGCAGAAACGATCTCTTCTTTTTTTATTCCTTCCTCTGCTGTTTTGACTGAGTCAACGACCTCAACGGTCACCAGCTGATCTTCTGTAGCTCCATCTGCTGACATTGCAGCAGTGTTTCCTGACAGTCCCCTCCCCATAAAATTTCCCTTGTCCTCAAGGGCGAAATTGGGGTATTTCTCCTTCAGTACATCATAATCAATCCAGCTTGCATCTTCTTCAGACTGATTAGTCCATTTGATAAGCACTTGCACAGTAACAGCATTGTTCCTCTTAATCATTCTTCTGCCTAATATCTTCTCTGGCTCTTCCCTAAATTTACCAGTAAGGCCCAGAATTGGTAAATTAGGGTTTACAGTGTGATTTCCCCCAATCTTCTTCTTCAGTTGAGAGAAATGGAACACTGGGTGGATTTGTGAGCCCTGTGGTAAATTAAGCTTGTAAGCTAACTTACCAATTTTCTCAATTACCTCAAAGGGCCCATAATATTTAATTCCCAACTTCTTACTGTACTGTCCCTGTACTGACACTTGTCTGTATGGTTGTAGTTTGAGGTATACCCATGCTCCCACTTGAAATTCTCTCTCTGACCTATTCTTGTCAGCATACTTTTTCATCCTCTCTTGAGCTTTTTTAAACTGTTGCTGTAATTCCAATAATGCTTGGTGTCTTTCCCTGAGTAACTCATTGACAGCTTGCACATCACATTTAGGAGGGGTACCCATAGGGAACTGAGGAGGTGGGTACCCATACAATGCCTGGAAAGGTGTTAATTTGATATAGGTGTGATAGTTGGTGTTATACCACCATTCAGCCAAGGGAAGCCATTTATGCCATTGCTTCTGTTGATTGAAAATCATGCATCTGAGATAGTTTTCCAAGCATTGGTTGACCCTTTCAGTTTGGCCATCTGATTGGGGGTGATAAGCTGTGCTAAAGTTTAATTTCACTCCTATTTTGTTCAACAGCTCCTTCCAAAATTGGCTAGTGAAAATAGGGTCCCTGTCTGACACAATGTCAGTGGGTAGGCCATGCAATTTGTACACATTGTCCAGGAATAGTTGAGCAACAGTAGAGGCTTTGAAGGGGTGGGAAAGAGAAAGGAAGTGTGCATACTTGGTAAGCCTGTCTACAATGACCAAGATAACCTCTTTTCCTTCAGATTTAGGAAGGCCAGTAATGAAATCCATTGAGAGGCTGGACCACGCTTTGTCCGGAACTGGCAATGGTTGCAAGAGCCCTGGTGTTGACACATGTTCACCCTTGTTGAGCTGGCAAACATCACACTCTCTCACAAATGCATGCACTGATTCTTTAAGCCCTGGCCAATAAAACATATTCTTAATTCTTTGGTAGGTCCCTAAAATGCCAGAATGACCACCAATGCTAGAGTTATGCACTTCCTGACTGCGAATTCCAGCCGAGAGAAGATCTTGGCTACCGCGATCAGGCTTTTGACCTTTTATTTTAGTATAAAGACTTTATGTATCGTCCTGAGCGTATCAACAAAGATGAAGTCAACCGACTTATTGCTGCCCTTCTATCCACCCCTGTTGTTATAGACAGCGATCTATTTCATTGTAGTTACCCGGTGCTGAAGTACGACTAAAAGATAGGATAAAATGTTATGCCCATCATAATTTTGAAATTGGCTATTTACCCATCAACACTCAAATACCTTAATAATATCCCCCTGAAGAAACCAATATCATTGTGGAATACTAGCAGAGTGGCAGGAGCACCCGTTCCCGAACATTTCCTTTGGAAAGAATGATTCTTCTTCCTTTTTCTCAGATCGCCAACCCTGTTCTCTTTTCTTCCTTGCTCCACAGTAAAATCTCTATTATCATCCTCCGCGCGAGTGGAACTACAGTGAAAGGAGCCAGAAAGCGAGCAAAAGTAATTGGATTGAATGAAAGAACTACCCACGATCCTGGCGGATCCAACTCCAAAGAAGCAGTCAATACTTTCCAAACAAGCCTATGAAATAACCGCATGTTTGAAATAGCCAAGGTAAGTCTTTATAGTGAGATGCATTCGAGTATGAGGAGCGTTGAGTCAAGTAGTAAGCTGGATATAGCGAAGAGAAAAGCTACTTGTAGGCGAGATGTTCCTAACTTCGAATTCCATTTCGTTAGTAGGTAAAGAAAGAAAAGCACTGGCTGGCCTTACTACCTTACCAACACTATGCACAGCAAGCAATATTGAAGTTGTGAGGTTGTTGTGACTCGCCCTGAGCTTGAGACTTGCCACTGCCTTGGACTCATAGTGGTAGGTATGAAGAGTAGAGAACTCCTTTGTTTGACATTGGTCACAGCTATTCTGGCTATAGGCTAAGCAATGTTGGGGAGACTAGACCACTTTCAAGATATGGTACGGATTGGGGATCATATATGTGATCAACACCTCTTTTCTCGAGGCTAGATTCTGTATTTTCCCTTCAAAATTCTGCTATGCGGGCCGCATTGGATGGACTGAATTTCCAGTAAGTAGGGCAAGGGTCATTCTCAACAATGAATAGAACGCCCCAAGCAAAGGAATGGATTGGCACGAGGTTCTGAAAAGCACCATTTCACCTAATGTACAGTTTGGCATATACCTAGGACCACAGACGGGGTTTATTTAGCTCTATTAGGATGTGGAATAAGCCCAAAGTGCCTTCTCCTTGGTATCCAATAACCAAACGAGAGCAACGAAGAGTACTACCAATCAGATCCTGGCGGATCCCTCTTGCTCACATAGAGCACTGAACAAGGAGCAATGCTTAGTACATAGCATGAATTACCCTTCTCTGCTTTAAGAAATATGTCCCATTCCATCTTACCGGTACACTTTCAACGTTGAAAGGGAGAGGAAAGAAGACGAGAAAAGAGATAAGGTGAAAGTGAAATAAATAACCTGAGTAACTTATTACCTACCATTCTTAGAATATTAAAAAAAAGAAGCACGCATAAAGAAATAAGTAGTTAAGTGCATCAAGTTGTGTGGTTCCCCAGCAAGAAGAAAAGTAAGCCATCCGATTTGTTTGCTTCCGCACAAAGGCATAGAAGAAGGAAAATAAGAAGAAGAAAAAAGGGCGGTTTGTGTGCTTTAGCTTTACAACATGCGTCACAAAGCTGCATTTGCTTCTTAAAGGCTGAAAGAGAATTGGAGCAAATAGAGATTGACGGAGTATTAATAGCAGTGAGAAGTCTTGTTGCTGACTTGAATGCTAGTTGTTTACCCCTCCCTATACTAGCTATACCTGGTCATATGCCTACCTATATCCTACGTACAAATCTCCTACTCCCTAAACGCTACTCTGGCTATACTTTCATACCTATTCCCTTCTTTGTAAACACCCATCTCTTCTTGCTTGTCCTATACTTGACTATATATACTTGTCTACTTTTTCTTTAGTCCAAGTGCTCACCTTTTGCGAGACCTATGTGGTAATACCTACCCAAGCAAAGTAAAAGAATCGGGGCCCTAGGCTAGACAAAAGCAAGACACCAGACTCCAAGACGGATCGCCCGTTGAAGGATGGATCGACAACTCCGTGTAGGACTTGTTTAACTCCCCAATCCACCACTGAGAGCTGATCTGCCAACCAGGCAATTGAAAATGATGTTGTAAAAGGAAAGGCGCGCTGCGGAGAAAGACAAGCCATCCTTTGAGTAGTATCTTTACCAAGGCCGCTAAGGAGACTTCTGTACTTTTACACATAGGTAAATCGTACTTTTTTCTTCTCTTCGGTTAGTCTCCCAAGGGAAAACCAAGTTATGTACTTTTCAGTATGGTGAATCGTACTTTTTTCTTCTCTTCGAACAGCCTACCGAGCGAAATCGATGAGTATGACAATTGACCGTAGGGGAATCGTAATTGATTGATAGAAAAGAGACGGCTGCTTAGCTAAATCAGCGTTATGAGTTTTCACTATGGGGAATCCGAGAAATGTCTATATCAAGAGACGGTTGCTTAGCGAAAAGAAGCTTATCACTTTTGACCGTAGGGAAAACGTACTTTTTTCTATCTAAAGACAGGCTCACTAAGGGAAATAGGTGACTATCACTTTTGCCCCTAGGAGAGTCGTACGAATGATCAATAAATTCTAGGCTTGTTAAGGGAAAACGGACTTATGTACTTTTTACCCTAGGAGAATCCGACAAATGATCATGGGATAGGTGAGTCTACCAAGCTAGGCCTAAAGGATTACTATTACTTTTTTTCCCCTACTAAGCTTATTGGCAGGGATCTTCTTTCTTCTTAGAAGTACTACGATGCAACAGTGAGGCGCGAAGCGTTTTCACAACAAACAAGTGGGAGAGGCAGGATTCGAACCTACGTAGAAAACCTTCAACAGATTTACAGTCTGCCGCTTTTGACCACTCGGCCACTCTCCCCTGTCTTTCCGGGCAGATGCCCCCCTTAGAGAGTTCCTTAATAAGAAAAAGGGTGCCCTTCGTTCTGAAGTGAAGAAAATAAGATGGAACGAACTCCCTATTAGATTAGCTAGTGTTCCGGTAGAATCAATAAGGTCATTTCATTTAGTCAGTTCATCAAAATTGATGTAAAGCAAGGGGCGTTAGTTAGCCGCTTATACGACAGAAAGCTTCCCCCCCATTGCCAACGTCGGCTTTCCCTTCCCCAGCCTCCTTCGCGCGCTTCTAGCTAAGTGGAGGAAAAGAGGCCTCGCTTCTGGCGAAGCTGCGAGTGAAGGAGCAAGTGAATGAAGGAGCCTGCGAGCATAGAGTGAAGCGCGACAGTCCCCAGGCGAGTCATCTTCCTCAAAGGAGTGACCATCTTTTCTTCCCTTCTACTTAAACTGAGCGAGCAGCAAGCGTAGGCAAAAGTTTACGTAGGGGGGGTAGGTAGGTGGGGGGGAGCAAGCCTTTGAAGGCGGAGCTAGCCGCGCGTACTCTTCTGCTATCAATGAAAAGCGAGAAAGAAAAAAGCCCTGCGAGCGTTCTTTCGCTCTATACATTAGTAGTTACTCGTTGCAAGAAAACGGATGCGCGTGCTTTAGGCTTTCGCGCAGCGCCTAAGCTTGTTTCGAGCCAATTCCGACTTTTGCTCGTAACGTTAGTAGTTACTCGCCGGGCGTAGCTTTTTCTTGACTTCTTCCATACGTCGAAGAATGGAAGGGCGTAGCGTTCGAGAAAACTTCCTCCTTATTATATTAAAAGATGTCGTGGACACTCTTTCATTTCAAAAAAGAGTTTGATTTTCTTAAGAAGCAAATAGCATTTCCTATTTCTTTGTCCCCAGGACTAGACTTAATATATATATGTGGATTCTTAATTATCCGTCGCTACGCTGTTCCCAAGGACTAGCAAAATCGAAATAGCGAAATTCTTGGGTCATCTCAATGGGTTCAGAAACCACACGTTTCTCTGGATCATCATAGCGTACTTCCACATATCCACTAAGAGGAAAGTCTTTTCGTAATGGATGCCCCTCGAAACCATAATCTGTTAATATACGGCGTAAATCCGGATGATTGATGAAAGAAAGACCAAACATATCCCAGACTTCTCGCTCCCACCAGCCGGCTGATGGAAATAGACTGACTACCGAAGATATTCGTGTTACTTCGTCTGCACTTGTTTGTACACGAATGCGTGCGTTATACCGAGTACTCAGTAAATTATAGACAACTTCAAATCTGCGTTTTCTAGAGGGATAATCTACTCCGCAAATATCGATCAAAACTTGAACCCTTGTATAGGTATGCCATTTGAGAAAGCACAACAGCGGGAATAGGTTGTCAGTATTGGTATAAAATCTATTTCCATGTTCCGATCTTTTCATTTTATGTACCCATTTCTTGGGTAAAATATCCCAACTATATTGGAAAATGAATTGGTTATCCATCAATCTCAATAAAAAAAGTTGTCTTTTTTCCGCTTCTTGCTCTATGAATGAAGAAAGACTTGTCGGAAATCGCCGCGTCGGGTTGGTCCAACTCAGAAAGGCATGGGAGTGGAGAGGCCGAAAAAGACTCGCTACCCAGTGAGTAACTACTCTTTTCACTCAGTGAGTAACGTAGGCATGTTACGCTTTTTAGAGATACACGTTAGTAGTGTATCTCTCCCAAAAGCAGCGTTATTAGTGTATCGTCTGTGTAGAACGAAAAGCCTCTACGACAGAGAGAGAATAATCAGATCAAAATCTTTACTAAAAAGAAATACCAAGTTCCTTTCAATTTTTTCAAATAGTTCAAAGTGGCTCTAACGATTCTACATCTTGATGGAGATGCTTTCCGACTGCTGGTTTTGTTAAGCCCCGGGGAATACAAAATCCCGTCCGCTTGCCTTTATTTTTTCATGTTTCTTCTCGGTCCCAGCCTTTCCGTCAAGTCGTTCTCGTCTAAACCCTCAGGCGCATTCTTCCTGCCAGGCAAGCAACAATTGTGAAAATTCTCATTGTCTTGTCGGAAAGACAAAAAACTTCCTAAACCGGAATTCCAATTATTTTTCTAGAGTAAAAACGCAAATCCAACAAATGCGGTTCAACTTTTGTTAAGCATATAGCGTTTGGATCAAATTAAGTAAGCTCCGACGGACGGCTCGCCGCTTCATTCTTTGCGTCTCATGCACGGGTGGAGCAACGAGGACATACTATCTATGAAAAAGAATCCATCATCGAGGTGCGTATTATCATACAATACAAGGTATTTATTATCTTATAGAAAAAAAGATTCGTTCTACTTATGCTTTTTTGGCGGCTATGGAGAGGCCCAAAAATGCATCAAGAGAGGCAAGGCTAGGTAAGTTTTCTTCCTCCTTGTCCGCAGATTCCCGTAACAGTAACTATGGTACGATCTGTAGCTGGTAGTCGGTGGATGCGCGAATAGAATAATAGCCGAGGTTGGGAATTAAGTAGAAAAACCGGATAGACAAATATGTTTGTTCTTTAGACGAGACCCGCAGAAAAATAGAAGAACAACTGCATGGCAATCAAGATCAAGATCCGGAAGAGTTAATTCAGCAATAGTACTTAAAGCGTAGTAAGACTAAAAGCAAGGAGCGCGCATCACAATTCATATTAGGTTGGAGCGGTTGGTTCGAACCCAACTTGTGATTGAAGTCTCATTAGTAGATAAGGGAAAGCACATACTTTACTTTGACTATTCGTTTGGTTCCGTTTTCTCATCAACTCTTCTTGGATGTATAGGAAGATGTGTTCAGTAAACTCTCAGTGAACTTCACTCTGCTTTTCCTTTCACCAACAAGCAGCGACTATTATCATATAAAGTAGAGTATTGTCGATGCTAATAAGTAAGAGTCGATCTAGCCTATGGAGCTTTGTTCAGTTCCTAGTCACTAGTTATATACTTTCATTTTCGTCCCCGAGGTATAGATCGATTTGCTTAACACATTTTTGGCAAGTTTCGTTAAGTAATCCGAATCGAGACCGTAGGTTGTATTTCTTTATTACAGGATGCTGTATTGGGTTAAATACTTTTATTTATTATATGTGTTAACTATGGAATCGAAGAGGTAGCTGAAGTGATCCTAATCACCTTTATTCCTATAAGAGTAGGACAAATGTCGGCGTGGAATCTATAAGGATGGACGGACGAAGAAGTTTATATTATACCTATGCGGGGTATTACACATGCTCCCAATCCAGTGTGTCGATTTTAGATGTGCGCTCTACTTCCGACAGGCAAAACAAAGCGGTAAAGTAAAGAGGCAAGCCAATTGCATGCCGTAAAGACAAGCTTATTTCGTACAAATCTATTATCCCATAGACCCTTAGCGGCCTAGCTAGCGCCCTCAAAGCCTATACCAAGCTAAACTATTTTACTTATCACGAAGAACTCAACCCAAGAATGAATTGGTGTGATCTAAAAAAGCCTCTCGATCACGGAGGGTTTCTTCATGACGGAGCCAGGTCGGATTCTTGTTTAGTCGGAGATTCTTGGTGCGATTCACTCATCGCTTCAAACACTCACGACTTCACTCAACACGCTGTTAGCGCAAGATGGCTCAACCACCTCGGGGACATCGTCTGGATCGGACGTTTCCGTTAAATCGCCGTCGCCGTCGTACCGTGAGAAACTTGCTACGCAGCCTGACAGTGGGCCCCAGGCCGTGAAGAGAGATGGCGCTGACGACAAAAGGAGGATAGCGCAGACTAGATTGAACAAAACCCTATCTCGCATTCGAAATCCTCCGAAAAAACACAAAAGAGGAAGCACTAAAAAGTCTCATCCCATGCTACTCCGAACCCTACACTTATTTAGTTATGTCTTGTACTCTCTCTATTTGCCGCTTTTCTCACTTGGACAATTTACTAACAGTATTTTTTATATTCTATTTGTGAAACTAGGACTAGAGAAAGCTAGTCTAGTTGACTGCTTCTATTCTGCTACTCTTAATGCTACGGTTGGAGTAGGTGCTTATCTACTTTGGCAAGTGACAACGAATGCTTTTGTTACTAAGTCTATTCGACTTCTCCTTAAACCTTTTATTTTATCTAGTCATGGTATTACCTAAGTTTATAAAATAGTTTCTATTCTCTCAATGAAGCTGCTTAATTGGGTAGCGGTTTCGGTTGTTGTACTCTAGCTGCTGCTATTTGGGCCATTCCTCTGGTCCAGGATTTGTCCTTAGTACTTTCCAAATTGTAGCTGAAGATAGCTATTTCTCTAACTTATATTAGATTCTTCGATCTTCAGTTTACCGTCTTTCCGACACAACTTTCCACTTCACTAAATTTGTAAAGTTTAGTTAATATTTTCTTGATAACAAGAAAGAATTCCTTCTTGCACTATTAAAAGACATTCACATTAGAATTCTTTCCCCGATTTTTATAGTTGAAGACAGTTTCAAAAAAGGAACCCTTAGGTTGGATTCTGCATTCTATTCAAACTGTTGCTCCTTATGTTTATTCCCCTCCCTTCTCGAGTTTTCTTTGGTCTGAAACTTTGCTCTTCTTTACTATAACTATTTATGCAACTGCCTTCTATTTTCCCCTTATACATCGTAGCAATTATATAGGCCCAGGAGATTTATTATTTATATCCTTTATTTTTTATTTTATTTCTTTCTTTTTTTAACGTAACCATGAAAACAATTCGACTATATATATAAACGTTCTTTCTAGTGAAATGAGTACTATCACTAAGAAAGAAGTACCAGAACTACTTAATTCAATTAAATCAAGTTCTTATCTAAGTACTCACAACCCATTTGCTAGTACGGTAAACACAGAGACTTCTTCTGTAAACAACACAGTACAGAATAAAATTTATAGTCCTAGTGATACATCCCGGGATGAATGATGCAATTCCTAAAGAAATTGCTACACAGCCATCAATTCATAATAAGATTGATGTTAGAAAAGAAGTACTTAATAAACTTTAATTACTTAAGGATACCCAAGTGTCTAGTCATATTAACCTAACTTCTGAGGGTGTAGTAGATTATCTATACTCCGCTGTTCATGAGAATCTAGGTATTACTAGTACTCTTCTAAATAAGGCAGGTGACTTTATTTTATTGGAAACATGGGGTATACGCATTTTCTATCCTATCTAAGTATGTGTATGATCCAGTGTGGCAATCTCTTGCTTACTATATTCCTAACCCTCTGCACTATTACTTCTGTGTACGTCAGGATATTCTTTAGAATCTGTCTGTTAACCCCTCAATGTATCAGCACCGACAAACGGTACTATTAAACCTCTTATCGAGTAGTATCCTTCAGTGGAGAATACCCCAACTGAAACTATACCCATTAAAGAATCCCCTCTTGAGAATCTAATTAGTAATATGAAATATTCTGTTTCACATTATACATAGATTTATTATGTAATTGCTAGTAAGATCACAGGTATTCTAGTTACACGATATCTATTTCGAACTCTTTGTAGTGGAGTTCTACTAGTTCAGAGTTATATTTACTATGTAATCGCAAGTATTATTACATATGTACTATCCTTCTTTACGAAGGAAGTCAAGAAGAATAAGAAAGTGCAAAATCCAGGTAAAGTAGATGAGAAAGTAACTAAGAAGTAATTCCAGTAGTATGACTGTCTGTTGGACAGGTATGCTTCCAATCGCTATCTTAACTACCTAATTATACTGGGCCTCCTATTATACATATCTATAAAGTGGTAGTACCATATATCAATCTTGGGAGAACTATATCTAGTGGAGTAGCCATACATACATAGAGAGCTTCTAAATCATAGAGAATCACCATATATACGGACTTCAAACCATATATACTGAAAGAACTATATATACTTCAATAACCATACTGAAAAGGAGCTAATTTCTCCTTTGAGCAAAATCCCCTTTCTTTATGACTTACTGGTAAAATACGAGCGTAGTGATAAAAAACTATTTTGAAATTAAATAGGTGGGAGAAGAGCTAATGCACTAAAAAAAGCCCCTCCCCTATCGGATATCGCCTAGAAAGCTCATCCCAGAAAAAAAAAGAAATAAATGTCATATTCTCAATAATTCTAGTTTTGTTTGTTCTGTCTATCGGAATGCTCAGCTTGTGTCTTTTAAGGTTGGTTTACTTCTCTTTTGAATAGACCTGTTCGCTATCATTCTCATTATTTCACAACAGTACAGGAAACCATTCAATCAGAAAATGTCACTACTTCTATCTAGAATAGGGCACTAAAGAAGAGACATCAAATTACCCTAGCTGTTTCTACTAAGAAGAAAGACAGAGGTCAGGCAAGAAGGGTCACTTTTGTGTTCTTCATCCATCTGCCAGGATGCCTCCCTCTATAGCTGCCCATGTTGTTCTCCATTCTATGCAAAGATTTACCACTAACATTTCTACTGTGCATTCCTTTTTTCTAGCTCCAGCTCCTCAAGCACGGGGTATGAGTTTTATATACTGTGCATGTTTCACTTATATGGTACACCCTATTAGAATCATTAATAGATTGCTTTAGACTAATCTCTTATTTTCTAGTGATCTCTTTCATAAGTATCAGAAGAAGAGTAATCCTACTACTTATTCACTATTCACTGGCTTCCTTGATAAAAAGGATATAAACTTTTTGTACGATGCATGGAACAATGGGGAAGTTCATTTTTATAGGGCTAATGAATTCAGAGAGTACATTGCTAGCTTAGAACCAAAGGAACTTTCTAGAAAAGATAGGGCGCGCAGCGGGGCGTGTCAACACACTTTTCGATGCCTACGAACGATATGCATACCGGGTTTGTCATTTTGCACCTTATGAACAAAAAAAGGAGCGTTTATTAGACCATGCTACGGAGGATGAAGATTGTAAAGCACTTCTTCCAAAATCGGATGGTTGGTGCTAGCATCTGCCCTTCACTTACGTAGTAGTAAACATCCTGAAAGAGTCTTAAGCTTAGCTAGATGGTCAAATTCATATAAAAAAGAATAAGAGATCAGATAAGAAGAATGATAATGAGAGAATCCACTCAGGTGTCATAGCTAAATACTCAAGTGTGATAGTTATTGACTGATGACTGAGATCGGTTTATAGCATAGAAAGATCCAGCACTACTGAAAGAAGAAGGGATCAGTTCCTTGCTACGGTTCCACGAGTATGAGTTCTCTAAAGGTAAGGGCCAGTGCACTATTATGCATGAAGTCTAAAGGGTGGACATGAATGGAAAGGAAAAGGGTTTTGAGGAATGAGCTCATGGCAGATGGCTTTGATAGCACCTTCGGCCTTGCTCAGTGTAAAGTTGCTTAAGAAGCAGGAAGTAGGGCTGATTCTATGCTGGGCTTTTTAAGAAAGAACTGAGATATGCATTGATCATGACTTTGATCTATTCAGCATGCAATCCACCTATTCGAAAGTGAGCGCCTCCCCCACACTATGTAAGATTTCACTTCATCAGCCATACAGCATCCCTTCTTCTCTTCCGCTTTTGTGTATATGCCGAAGGCAGATGACTTTGTCGCAAATCTACCTTTCGGTACTTGAGAGTTTGATCAATTACGCAAACTTTTCTCAAAAACATGAGCGATCCAGATGAACTCGGAGAAAGAAGTATCACTTTAGAATAAAACGAGTAAATACTGAACAAATGCAAAACAAAAAAAACCAAAATATCGACCATAGTAAGTGACTGAGGTTATTCACCTCCCCAAGTAATGCCCGTCAGGGAGCATTAATTCGATCGTATGGCAAAAACCAAGACTCCCAGGCGCCATTATTTTATTTCCGTACTTAACACGGATTCTATCACTTCTAAAAACAAGCTGGTTTCAGATGTTTCGACTCTTTTTCAGTGTTGCAGGATTTTTTGTGGAAGTGAGCCATTCAACCAAGGAAAAGAGAAAAAAAGAGTCTTCCATGTTTTGTTAGAATTTCCGAATGGGTTGCTGTGGACAAATGTAGATTCTAGAATGAGACAAAAAGAAGCTAAGTACATCAATATAATACCGCTAAGGTCAGCGCTGGATTGCAATTTCTAATGCCCACTGATCAAAAACCCGTTATGTGGAATTGCTCCCTTGAAAAGGCTTTGAGATTACTTGAGTTAATGAAACTCCGAAGGCCGTATAAACATATATAATTTAAGAATTAAGCAACTTTAACACGTCCCAAAAAATGAGCAACTAAAGAAGAAGAACTTGATTCCTCCTCTACGGTCTACTTCTATCAATGAGATTAGGTTGGCAATTAAGACTTTTATCTCTTGGTCCATCCGGTTTGCGTTTTCTTTTATTTTGAGTCAGCTTTGGTCAGGTTAGTCTTATCAGTAAGCCGGAGGGAACCATACCATATCTATTATCCCTATCCCGCCGCTCTTTGGGTCCGGAAAGCAAATGGCTTGAAAACGAGACTTCACCTGAAGCAAAGGCAGCGTATCAGAGGGATATGCTACGGCGTAATGAAGAAGCACCCCGTGCCGAAGAGGCTAGAAGAGAGGCGAGAAGGAAGTATGCCCCTAAAAGGTCTCAAGAACGAAAGAAGAAGCAGAAATGAGAGAAATACTGGTGTAGAAGCAATAAAATAAGGAGGCAGGATCGACTCGAACAATACAGTGGGAGTGTGTTGAATCAAGAATAGATAGGTTGTGTTTCATTATGGTCGTTTCATTCTATCCGGTCAGGATGATACCCGCGGTATTGCCATGCGAAGAGCTTTACTTGGTGAAATAAAAGGAACATCTATTAAGTTAAGGGGTTTTGCATTTACATTATTATGATTATACTATTATCTTCTTTAAGGAGAATGGTTTTGGCTTTAAGATAGACACTGATAGGATTTGAACTGGTGTCAGAGCTCAAGATCAATTTTGAAAATTCTTTTTTGTTCTCTCTCTTAATATAAGCCAAGAGGACGGAGATTATATGGCTAGAGTGCTTGGTTTGACACTGGGCTCTTTGCCTATTAAGTATTTGGGGATTCCCCCAGGTATAAATGCTTGGATGAACATTGTGCATAAAGTGGAAATACAATTAAAAAAAGAATCTATATCTATAATAGACGTTGTGCATCGTGGAAGCACTGGAGAGGTCTTGAATTAAACCTCAACTACCCAATTTAACTTCGTGCTCCTTTTTAGCGAATGAATCATGTATGCTAGCATATAACAAATCCGCAATACATATCAATGTTACATAAATGAGGATGCGCTTTACTACAACTAAAAAAAGTCAATAGTTAGAACAATGATCCATACCACTGAATCCAGCTGGTTGCCTCGCAACAGATTGTTCATGGCTTCATGAGAGATTGTGAACCGCACAATCCGTAGTGCACTAGTGCTTGTTGGGATCATCTTGTTGTTGATCCAAGCATGAAAGAAAAACTTGCTGCATTTTCATTTTAACAGGAATCAAATCTCGCCCATCATCGTACCCAGTCCTGCTATCGGCTCATCCGCCCTATACCTAGCACAATACTGACTTTAAGTGGCTCGCTCAGAGCCTACCTAGTTTTCATGTTAGACTTCCCTACCTGCTACGGGGCTTTGCATTTCGGCCCACCTCACCTAGCATAAGTCGTACAGCTCAGACTCGTCCTTTTACTATTTTTTACCGTAAGTCCCATAAACGCTGCCTTCTTCATAACAGTAAAGGCCTATTCGACTCACAACTGCTCGCTCATACTGGAAAAGTTCTACGACAAGGAAGGGTATACTCGAGTTTTTATCTAAGGCTCTCCTTTTGGTGAAGCAAGAGCCCACTTTAGACAACTATGTGAAGCTCTGGGGACACTGGCTACTACTGGGTATACTCAAAGCCGAATCCATATAATAATAATAAATTAAAATATCGTATCCCTCCCGCCGAAGAGCTAACCTGAAAAGTATGCAACGAGAAGCCATAATTTTACCATTACTATCTGTAAAAGCAAGATCCTTACCAAATCGCTTAAACACCTTACGTTTTGTACCAAGTTTGAGCTTAGCCGCAAGCGTAAAGGCACATAAAAGAAAGAGTTCTAAACATTCCCATGTTTGGTGTTTCCTCACTTCTTTTCCCTTCCTTGCTTGATGTCTTACGGATTCCGGATTCCCAGACTGGGTTATATAAAGGAGTCTAAATGAGGGGTTCGTGTAGAAAATAGGAAGTTAGGTAGCAGAAGTATGAGAGCTAATCCTTAGTATGGTAGCTATTCCGGTAGCATTATAAAGAATGTCTGTACAGAAGGTATCGAAAGATGTGGGTGTCAAGACTCAATAAGACTGTTAGTTAAGTAGGTAGCGAGATTGAAGGAAAGAAGGAGAGTACTGAGCAGCAGCTATGGCAAGAAAAGTAAGTAGGTAGCGGCATATACTATTTAGCCTAATAGTTAGTGAAAATTGAGCCTTTATGAGGCTTCACGCCCGGGTAGCATGAACCCTTGCTTCGGTCTGTCTACCGCGAATTGAAAAGATTTATTTTATCGCTCCGCGCCTTTGCTCTCTCACATTTTTCCTTCTCGTCCTAGTCTTCTACAGCATCATTATTCTTCACTCAAAACCTTCTGACGTATAGTTTCGAAATTTATCAAGCTTTGCCAAGACCTTTAGTCAAAGAAGTGTGAGGCAGTTTTGTCCTATTTGTTATAATATTCCCTGTCTGTGCTAAACTCTCTTCTATTTGTATAACTGCTGTAATGATGAATGCCACATCAGAAATTGGAAATAAAAAAATCCATGCATGGGACATCAACTTTTCAAGAGATCCGTGGAGTGAGTCTCCATTGTCGATTGTGCTGGTAGGAGTAGGGGACGGGCCATAAGAACCCTGGCCCAGATTGATTTCTCCTACCCAAAACCACATGCCATCTTCGTTGAATCTGATTGGAGTACATTTGTCATCTAATCTAATACTAAGTAAGTGCATATGCCCCGTTGGACTTCATTTAAGTACTTAAAAAGTTTAGATCTATATCTCGTATTGCCCGAATATTTGGGAAATGAAAATTCCAAAAACCATGTCTGGCGACCGCCGCAGGATACTTAAATTCCCATTTCCATACCAAGGTCACATCAATCCCATGCGGCGAGCTTGCCTCTTTGCTTCACCATCTCTGTTCGTTGTTCTTTGACAAATACATCCAATCTTCATTCAGTTTAGTAAAAGCAAGTCAGAAAAGCAAGAAAACTGGCCGGCCACAAAGCAGCAAAAAAAGAAGAAGCAAGATAAGCCTTCCCATGGCTACGCAATCAAAAGAGTCTAAGAGACAATAAGAGCAAGAAAGTTATGATTTTAACACCTCGATAGGTTTGGGTTGCTCATTTGGACCAATGCCTAATTTGTTGCCACGAGCATAATTTATGAAGCTCGTTTAGAGAGGGGCGGGCTAGTAGCCGACCTGGTACAAAAGAAGGACAGGATAAGCTGGGTTTTCTTGAGTGAAGCTAGACTCTCTACCAGTGTATTTCCCAATTGCTTCGGTGCGACATTTATGTATGCGCTTTAACTCGACCTCAACTTCATCTCTGGTGGTAATAGTGGAGGACTCCGGTGGTGGTGTTGAGCCATCAAGATAGTGCATCTGGCCCAGGTTTGCGATTTGCAGTAAGTTTGTCCGCCTCGTGATTTAAGCTAGCGAGCGCGACTTACTCTTTCTTTTTATGTAGGCCTTCGGTCAGATAGTCATAGGCCAGAGTGTAGGCCTGTTGGCATTTCCTAGCAATTGCTGCATTTAAGTTATCGAGGGCTCAACTGCTTTCTTCTATGGTAAGGTAAGGTTTTACTGACCGAGAATTCGGCAAATCGAGTTCAACCACATCCATCACTTCTTACTACTAATATCCGGAATCGGGTGGGCCTGGGTATTCTTGAAGAACGAATTCCATCTGCCTTACTACGCAATTCTTCGTTCTTATAAGGTCAACGGGAAGTCTTACGAAGGGAAAGTTGTTCAGCTCTCCCTCCGGAAAAAGGTCTATTCGGTGCACCCCTCATCAGTATAGTGGAGCTCTCTCTCTAATGCTTGCGAGCGTTCTGAAAGAAATAGGAACTAACTAGTAATTTTCAGGGGTAAAGTAGGGAGTGGTTTGCTGAATTTCCACTTACTTTTTCATTGCTTCTTTGAAATACAACGCTCCGCGCCTTCATTATTTGGTTTTTATTTTTTCTTGGCTTGTTTGAGCTTGCTTACACGTGCATTGAATGCAGGCTTTATTCGAACGTTTTGCCTGGGTAAATTAGAGCAACAAGTTTTGCGATACTTGTTGGAACTAATATATTATTTATTACTTTTTGATCTCGATAATAAAAGGACGAACTTGATGAAGCTACGTTCTTACTACAAGGATGAGTTTCAAAAGAAACATGGCGTGGGTCTGATGTCTGGCTTTGAAAAGGTAAGTTGAACTTATAATATATACATTTCTAATTTGCGTACCTTGCCTTGTTTGTTTTCCAAAGATTTCATTAGTACACTAGAAAGCTTGCTGTCTTTTTCATTCTACTTCTTTCAGGGCAAATCCAGAGAATGCTGACACTGGCGAGTTACATTTCAAAGATGGTCGCACAGGGTCTCCATTAGTTACTTGATTGGGGGCAAAGTGGCATGCCGGTAGCAAATGTTGGAAATGATGCCAAAAGCTCGATCCACACCTTCTTTCTCGTCTACTCCTTCCATTTTTTCTTGAAGTTCTAGATCATTAAGAAGAGCTTTTTCATCAATCTATGAAGGAATAGCGGTGGTCAAAAATAAGACTAGCCACTTTCTCTAGTGATTTACCTAGTGTTTTACTTGTGATACCGGCGTAGAGCTTTACCAGAAGGAGATACATAGACTTGTTCATCTTAAATATATACAGCAATAGCTTTACCTTGTTGAATTGACTTAGCTAGTTTTATATCTTATGTATAAATATTAGTAGGACCGCTACTTTAAGAGTATTAAGTACAGAATTGCGAGTCAAAATAGAATAATGTTCTCCCTCCGGGAGGGAAAAAGGAACTAGGACATTGTTAACCATTGTATCACGTTCATTTTCAGGCTAACGCCCTCTTGAATAATAGAAAGTTGCAGTGGGAAGTTCCCGGCCCTTCTTTTCTAATAAAATGTGGGCAGGAGAATATTTCCGAATATTAGCGAATACTAGACGTGTACGTGTAGCAATAGCTGTACTACTAAGAGAATTACTACTACGTTGACCTAGATTAATACTACTACCAGCATATTGTTCTCCAGTAAGTTTATTAGTGAATACAGAAATACCTACCTTACGCTTACTGATTGGAACACTTTTTACCTGTCCTAGTACAACTTTCACTTTATCACGACAAGCCTGTACAGAATCTTCTAGCTCTATAAGAATAGGGGGCCCACTCTTAAGGTTTTATAGTTCTCCAGATGTCACACTAATAGAATAAGAATCGTGAGAGTACTTTATTTACAATTGTAAAATCAGGAGTATTTCCACTATCTAGATGATTTTTAGCAATAACATGAGGATTACTTTCTTTTTTATTAGCTTTTGGCAACATTCTTAAAGAATATATATTTGTATGTAGTAGAAAAGCTACGAAATAGTCGTAGTTGTAAAAAGTGAAACATGGCTCCTAAATCAAAAGCAAAAACACGTAGTCGGGAAAAAAATAATGGGATCATCCTTTCAGGTGAATTCAAATACTGACACAAGCAAAACCACTTATATAAAGCTTTCTACTTACGACCGGGAAAACCCTGTAACTTCACTTAAAGCATAAGCAACCATCAGTGCAGTCTCCACTGCATTTGTGACAGTAGCGCTCTCGCCCACCTGTAACCATCAAGCTCAATGCTGATTGGTACATTGGTACAAGTATAGAAAGTGAGACAATGAATGGCTGCTATATACACACGACAATGGTTTTTGCCCAGCCTGAGTTCTATCAAATCCGAAAGAGGTGGGAAGAGTATTACGCTTTCTTCTACTACTATTTAAACGGAAAGGTTTACCGAGAAAAAGTATAATAAAATTAATACTGCACCAGTCATAATAAAGAGGACTCCCAGTTGAATTGTTATGTACACTGCTCCGGAAGTTTGTGTCCAGTTTCACTCTATATTTGGTATGCCGGGTGGAGATCCTTGCCAAGATACTATCTCATTAGGTTTAAGACACTTCTAAAAGGTTCGTAACAGACGAGTAACTCCGGCAGTTACGAAATAAGTCAAGTAGGTAGGAAACCCGGGAAAAAGCGCATACCCGGGGTTTCCCTAGGGAGCGCACTCATCTCCTGTTGAAAAAGTAAGAAACCCAACAAGCAACGGCTGCCTGCGCGAAAGCCGTTTTAGTTAGCACGCTCATCCGGGAACTTGCTAGGCATACCCGGGTTTTCCCTAGGGAGCGCACTCATCTTCTGTTGAAAAAGGCAGATACCCGGGAGTCTTATCTGATTCCCGGACCTAGATACTATTATAAGACAGAGTGATTCTTTCTCTTCCAATAAATGGAAATGCTTACCATTCTCTTCTCACGAAAGAAAAACTACACTATATTAAGAAATAATTAGATTTCAAAAGATTCTCAAAATGAGCTTGAATCAAAACATTCATTCTCTTTATTATAATATTATATAACAGATCAAGCGGCTTTCTTCTCAGCTGACACGTGTCAACGAGCTTGAGTCGGAGGGACAAGAAAAAGATGTTGGATAAGGCCAATAACTTTCTAGAAGAATCAGAGATTTTGAAAGCTCGTGTTCTGAAAGAGTTATCTGAAGCCGCTTCAACCAGTCAGATGCTAGAGAATGAACTTGGCAAAGAGAAAGAAAGAGATCTTTTCGAATAGGGCGCTAAACACTAGTTTACGATATTAGAGCATAATGTTGTTCATAAGTGAGATTTAACAGTTATTTTTGGTTGTTGTATGTAACATTGAAAATTTACAGGTATCACGTCTGTGCATGCTGGTCAGACCTCTACTTCCAAAGGTAAATCAACTTTAGCAGCCTTGTAATGTTTTACTTTTCTGTTGTCCAGTGAGTGTGTTATTTTTTCTTTTTTATAGTAACAACGGATCGCGCTTAGATAGAGCAAAAAAGGGTATCCATTCCCCCCCTTGCTTGACTCCTCAAAACGCTATACTTTGAACATCTCGGTAGGCTAGCTTCACAAAGAAAAGAAATACTCATGGTCACCCAACAACAATATCAGATGTAAAATTCTCAACATTACCAGATCAAATTGTGCATTTGAGGCTACGGTAAATCGTAGATAAAAAGTAGTACGAGTACTAGCGAAAGAGAGTGAAATTCTCTCTTTTCTTGCGGAAGTATCACCACTATCGATCGGAAAGGGAAAGGGTACTCCTGGATCATATGCTTCGTTCTTACTTTTCCGGTACAAAGAGATGAAATGGATTCTTCTATCGGTATGTGTTATTTCAGGTCTAAGTTGACAGGGAAAGTAGGATAGGCAAGGTAAGCGTATAGATGTCAGTCACCGGAATATGCCAGTAGAATAGGAAAAACATTAGGTGGTATTCACGTGAGTAGTAAGCTGATAGCGGTTTCAAGAAGAGATAGCTAAAGTAGGAGTTCAGTCACCGGTGTATGCATCTGGGAATCTGGGAGTTGAGGTGTGATCGGCCGAGTTCATAGTTAAAGTGTATAAAGCAAGGGTAAAGCGTATACTTATCGGAATCTGTATGGTCCCAAAGCTCACTCGGTAAGACAAGTGCTACAAACAAGACTTTTTTTCTTAAGTCACAAAGGGTTAGGCGCTACGCGTTTAAACAGACAGGAGAAATAAAGGAGGGCTGGTTGGTGTGAATTAACTGACCTATTAGCTTAGGGAAGCGTAGTATACTTTTAAGTTCCGGAACTAGCACTTATTTTTATTGTGTAGGATGTGTTGGAGAATAAACTTATCAACGGACAAAGGTCATTTAAGTCACAAATACTGAACCGTAGCTTATGCTTGAACTTCGGTATATGCATCTGTTTCGGAAATAGGACCTGTAAGCGTTTCACTCATCGATAAGAAAGAAGGTGCTTGCTCTAGTTAAAACAATAAAACAACAAGCCAAGAAAAACAATGAACTGTATAGGCAAGGCAGACAAAGTAGTCAGAGACAGCTGGTAGCGATCAGCTAATAGGCATTGGAAAAGCAGGTCACCTATTAGAAGCCTTTGGAAAAGACATACACCCGTGTGCAAAAACCAACTGGGAAGTTACGGAAGGCAGGTAACGAAAGAAAGGAAGGGGGTAAGAAAGGATCCCACCCTATGTTTGCTATTTGTCACAGTTGCACTCCCTCCAATATTTTATGAGGAGGAGCCTGGAGCTTCGGAATTGAAAGGTAGTCAAACCTCACGCTTCGCGCCTGCCTATTCAGATAGTCCAAAACCACCTGCCAGATACACTTAGTCCTTCGGAAAAAAAAACCATCACATCACTATGTCTACTTCACCCAAAAATATACGTCTCCACAGTGTTCAGCTTGACACACTCATCGATTAACCTACCCCCTCTATACCATAACTGATCGACAGATAGAGAGAGCGGGCCCTTTCGGATGCACAAATCTAAATCGAATTACTTCACTTAACCAGCGAGCAATCAAAGGAGTAAGTACACAACCTTACTACCGCTAAACCCACTTCCTGGACTAGCTCTATTCCAAGCTTTTTACTTTGACACCGCTCTAACAAATACGCATGCTGCCCCGCTCCGCGCCTGCGCTTTCTTCATGATACCACCCAGCAGATAAATATCTTTTTTCATATAAGCCAGCAATTCAGCCTTCTTTGATCCTTTATTATTAAAAGCAACCTTAGTTTGATCCACTTCACCCTTGCTTCCTAGCTCGGGGCATAAACATTCGCCAATACTCTTTAGAGTACCAGGAAGTAACTTCAATGAGTCCCTAAATGTAATGATCTTCTTTTTAGCTTCAAACACCTCCAACTGGTATAGCTCATTATTTATCATCAATGGCTTCAATTCCCACTCTGGTATATTATAGAGTATATGATTTATTAAGAGAATACCATCAAAACCGGAGAAATTCTGGAAATATATGATTTGTTTCCTTTTCTCTCGTTTCACAACTTTTCCATGAATCTGAGAAATGAATCCATCATCATTCTACTTCTTTCTGGAAAGTTCTCAGGAGCGTAGTACTCCTCACTATACCAAGAAAAGATCTTGTTGGGTTGAAGCATTTCATCCGGTACTACTTTCATGAAACCCACGGCATATGGCACATGAGTATGTTTACCCTACATTTCCATTAGAGAAGTTCTTTGACAAAGTGTGGTGTGACGTTGTAGCCATGGATTCATGTCAGATTTTTTTAGGCATCCCTTCCTTGCGTAGAGCTATGAAATAATGGAATGAGAGAAAGCCAGCGAGATGATTCGAATCGGAATACTGCGGATGGGCAGGGGACTAACGCTTATTATCTTTCGAGCGGAATAGTGGAGACAAAGCAATCACAAAGAATAGGAAGGAGCCGACTGATGCTTCGGAGGGAAATACACGAGGTATTCTTCATTAACAACTGGGAACTGAGTTTTCAACACGAACTTCTGGGGTTATTCACCTAATACAGCTGCCAAAATCCCTCTTAGAAACACACATAGTATCCCGGACTATAAACCCACCCTCCAAACGAGAGAAAAATAATAAAGATAATATAGAAAGACTATCACACATCTGCAATGGCGGAATATTATTGTGGCTGATCTATGCACAATGAAAACAGATACAGACACAATCAACCTACATCTAGACACTATGAAAACACACCCTGACACAAACACTGGACCTCACATATTCACAGATAAAGAAAAACCTGGCATTGAAATACACTAGTGATTAAACCTGGCATAGTAATAGACTTGGGCTTAAATCCCACATTAGACTACTGATAATTAGTACATTCAAATAGAACCTCATAAACCATTCCACTTATCAGAGAGAATTAATACTTAACAGCAGAGTGAAATAGGACTTCGTTGTAGGAAAATTAGACTTTCTAGTAGCCTTGTTCGGTGAGTAATTCCACCTTATTTGCTCATACGCGAGGAATTCTGGCATATTGCAACAATAATACACAGCCTGATCTGGTAATTTAACACGATACTACAAGAACACATGGAGCATGATTTTTAGATATTAGACTATTATTAAACAGACAGATGAGTTTTCACGTATTAGATGCAAATGGAGAATAACAGAGATGCAATAAAATATAGGAGGGAGATTATGAAGAGAGCAAAAAAATGATACGAAAATCGAGGACGCGTAACAAATCGTTTCGATTCTTTTCTAAATGGGATTTGGAGGGTTTGAATGCCATTGATACCAATTCTCTTCTTAGGAAACTAGTTGGGAAAACCTGATCTTGGCATACACAGACACACATAACGATCTACCTACTCCTTTAGAGTGAGTATTTACAATAATAAGGAATTGTGGGAGGGGCAATGCAATGGGGCGCATACTAGTACCGCAGACGGAGGAAAACAACCTTATATATGGGAATGAACAGGCTTAAACCATGCAGGCTGATAAATTGAAACACTTAGATGAAACTCGAATTGCGAAATGAACTCAGTTCTGATAAAAACTTCGGTTGCAGATCATACATACTCAAAGCTACGACCAGAGTTAGACGATTGTGGTGGGCTTAACACAACTTGCGAAAACCTACTTAATCGACTTGCCTCACTAGTAAAGATGTACCGCCAACATCCGCCAAAGGCATGACCCCTTAAATATACGGTCCAGCTGACAGGTATCGAACTTGCGAACTCTCGGAATGTATTAAGTTCCTCAGAAGGAAGAGCGGGCTTTTCGTTCGTAACATGCCTACGTTACTCGTCCGAGTTAAAAGAGTTCTTTCAGGACATCCCCTCTTTATTCAGAGACATGGTTCAACTCTAATCTTCCTTCTGGTCTATGTGGAGGCAGGAAGACCTCGGTGCTTCTGTCATTCGTGCTCTCCAGATCTTTACTCTCATTCATTCTTGGTATGGAGGTAAGCCCCATAAAAATAGATGTGGGATTGGCATTTGAAGCAATTCATATTATCTACAATAGTGTGAATCAAACTTAGCACTCCCAATTCTATATTGACTTTCCTCCTAACTTTTTAAACCTATAAGCTTACTACTAGACTCTACGCTCTAATTAGTCCAAAAGAAAGCACGAGTGAGGAAGGTTTAGTGAAAGATTGAGTTCCGATTGGGTATAAGGAATAAGAATGTTATCCCCCTTTTCTGAGGTGCCTCTAACTCCGTATTTGCTTGCATTCCAAGCTCTAGAAAAAGGCAATCTGCCAATCATACTTTTTCTTTCGTTTCCTTAATATGTAGCAATGACTGAACTAATTAGGGAACCACTCCCACAAAAACTTCCCGAGCTTATCCGTGACATGACATATGCCCTGTAGCTTGCTATTCTGGGCATGCTTCTTCCAATTAAGAAGTAGTAATAGCTTACATAAATGACGTAACTAATCAATATGCATCCCGTGCGACTTCTCTAGCCTACTACTTTGATATAGACAGTCATTTCTCAAATCCTAAAAACCTATTCCTTGATCATACCTATCCCATGCTTGCCCACTTGATTGCCTGAGAAGACATACTCCTATACTTGTAAATCAACCTATGAAATCTACCTAGATAGGTAGGCTACCTCTTTTTTATCCTTTTCGCTCGTAACGTTAGTAGTTACTCGCTGGGTGAAGACCTTTTTCTATTAAGAAAAGGCCTATTCCGGTGCTTACTAGGCATTTGCCTATACTTTGACTATTCCTGTCCCATACATGCCTATCAAATATGCCAAGCTCACTAGCTTATAAGCTGCTTACCCGTATAAATAGGCCTAGCTAACGCCCTAAACCTACTCTACGTTTATGCCGATTTCTATCACTCACTAGCAGAAACCCTTCTTTCCCTTAATATAAATTTTTTTACCTAGTATAGCTTTACCTTTACTTTCCTGCTGTAGGGATCGATGCCCAGGTCCTGGAGTTCAGGTTTGGCCCCCTCTTCTTTCTTTACTAAATTCCGGAAATGTATAGGCTGCCGGTAGCCGATTATCTACTACCACGGAAAAAAATCCATTAGAAAACCCCTGTGAACAACTCTTCAAATTCCAATGTCCAAAATAAGTATAGCAAGATTAGTGCTTTTCTGACTCTATGCATTCTTCATCTATATCAATATAAAATAGGCGGCTTCTAGGAAGGGCCAGTCTGTGCGAGCCGAACGGCGACTGAGTGGCCCGAAGAGACCAAAGGAGGAACCTACTCGGGTAGAGAGCATCGGACCAAGGATCATGGAGGCAGTGCCATCCTCTATTAGGTGGGGGAATCTCTCGCTTATGATATTCCGACTAGACAGAGAGATTTTCCGGGTTGAAGTGAGGTCTTGTGCTCCTTATCAATCAGTCTTTGATTCCCGGCCGAACGTTCCACCTTGTAGAACTTAAGTAGGGGGACCTCCGAGAGTCCCAGAAAAGGATACCGCTCAACCTTGACTGGACTTCCATCACAATTTATGGGGAGGAGCCTACTCTAACTAAGAGCAGCTTCTCTAGTGAATCGCATAGAAAGGATATTGATTGACCTCCATGTGCCGGGAAAGTCCAATGTTGTGAGCCGCTTTTTTTACGCTCAACGCTAGGTAAGCTATGCTTATTCATCCGTACCATTTAGTTGAGCTGGGATCGGGTGGTTTTGAGTAGGCATAGGCTGGATCACAAAGGAGAGAATTCGTTCCCGACTTTTCCACAGAGGGAGAGCCGCCCGTGAAGGTGCACTATGTGAGATATGCAGACACCCTATTGTTAGGAATTCCTAAAACGAACACTGAAAATTTATTCCATGTCATTAGAGCAAAAAACCATTTCTACTCGATACTCCAACGAGCTTTAGAGAGGTTTGGCCTGGAGGGGACTTGGGAATAATTTGACTCACATCCAATTTGAGTTCAGAGGCACCCAAGTTTTGACGTGAAAGGGTTTACGCTTCGTTTAAGCAAAAGTGGAAAAGTCTTAGTAAAGATGCCAGAGCTCATGTGGAGGGATGGGTGTTTCGTTAGGATGCTGTTTCTTGAGAATAGATGGGATTTTCGCGATGAGATAAAAAAGGAACGCTAGCTCACTCATGCTGGGCTTCTTTCACTTGAGTTTTTTAGAGCGTAACGTTAGTAGTGTATATCTTTTTTTCACCTTCATAGACCAGAAAATCTCCGTATGGTGTATACATCTTTTCTATAGACTTGCTCCGCCCTAAACAAGTAGATCAAACAAGTCACAAAAGTAGGACAAAACAGTCCGTTTTGTCGAACAACCTTGCTTGTTGGTTAAGGAAGTTGGTGAATTTCCTAAAGGAGCATTTGCACATCTTTGCATGGTCGGCAGAAAATATGCCGGGACTTGATAAAGCAGTAGCCGAACACAACCTCCTCGTTCAACAAGGCGGTACAACAGAAAAATAGAAAGGTGGGAATAAGTCCAAGGCCGGTTCCTCCTGTTCTCAGGCACACCTTTTTAAGCTACCTAACTATTTCAGTAAAGGGATTGCCCTCCTGCCCCAGTTTCCTCGTTCCGATCCAGCTTCAAATGCCAGGTGGATTGAACCAATCATATGCTTAACACATCTTACTCTCGCTTAACATCTTTTGGAGTGAACAAATCCTATGCTTAACACCACCCGCGCTTATAGGAGTATTGAAACAATCATTCGCTGAACCTAGAGAGATGATCGAAGGGACAGGAACTATAAGAGGAATTTGCTGGGAGTAAGGCTTCGGCTTGCTTTGTGTTCTTTCCAATCTGCTTCACAATGACCAATTGCCGGTTGTATGCTAAATAAGCTTTGATGCAAATAAACTCACAAGCTGGATTCTTTCCAATTCTTCCTTGAAATTGCGAGACATGGAAGACGGGATGGATCTGAGACCCACTGGCAAATGCAACCGGGTTGCGCTTTATTACTACTTCCACTAGCTGAATTCCTGAAGAAAGGATGCCATGCTATGGCCTTTCTTTGCTTCCATACTGATTTCTTTCTTTGAACCCAGAAATGGAAGGGAATGGATTTTCCATTATACTGCGGTGTTGGTAAAGGTGCTAAATTTCAGCCTTTTCTTTTGGGTTTGACGGGTGAGTATATAGGTAACTGATTCGTCTGCTGTGGACCCTGCGGTTGCAGCCCGCATGGTTCGGTGCTTTAAGCAGGGCGACTCTCACAAGGAGCTGAAAGTACAAGTGATACCAAACTGGGAATCCGCTCCAAGGAATCAAGGGCATTACATCCTTTGCGCCGAGATAAATGCATTCCTGGGCTCCAAGGCACAAGAAGTGCCTGAGTAAACAGCCTCTCTTTTTAACGCCGACTTGAACGAAGTTATCAACGATGGAGGAGAAGCCAAGCTATACAAAGAATTTCGCACACAGTGGTGCCTTTTCGTTCGTAACATTAGTAGTTCCTCACTGGGTTGAAAAATGTCCCTCTTTCAGACGAAGAGGAGCTATGAGAAAGGAATAGAAGCAATGATAAAAAAATGCAGTCATCATGCCTTGACTTATAGAAGATCGAAAGACGGGAAAGATTAGATATTCACAGACACCATTCGGCGCAACTGAAACCCTTATACCCACCATCGCTTTTCTAATAGCGGTTAGGTGGATAACGAACTTTATTGACAGCCTCGTAGTCAACACATTCTACCTATCCTCTCGATACGCATAAAAGAGGGAAATTATATCATCAAACACTTCCTCGTGGTATTTAGATGATGAACAAATTTACTATTGAAGTGCTACCAAATCACGCCCTCCTCATGTGTCAAGCTAGACATTCCCATAGCAATCAGAGGGAAAGGATGGTAAAAGGATCAATAATCCCATGTCTTTTGTTGCTGAGAAATCTTGGTTCAAGACATACAAGGCAGCAGAAATTGGTAATGAGAAGCAATTCGCCGAGCATGTTTTCTTTACCGAGTTTGTATCATCGATTGGAGCACTGACTAGCTTAGGAGCATAACGACAAAAACTGTACTTCCCAACTGTTGACTTTACTTCACGAGACCTGTACTTAGCTTAGCCTAGAACAGAAACGATTGCAGCTGTGCTGAAATCCACTACTTCCACTGGAACTGAAACAATACCAACTTCAACTTTCACTTCAGTTAACAACGTTTCTGCTCCTGCTTTCAAGTTAGCTTCTGCCCCGGCTGGTGAGCCTATCTAAAGGGAGGTAGCCCTATCAGAATCAGTAAGAATTGGATTTGATGGAGCTTGTCCTAGACCTGCTCCTTAACTTTCCACACTTTTCTTAGAAACGAAACTGCAACTGTACTGAACTGAAGGAGCGCTAGAGCTGAGTTGAACAGATTAGAAAGAGAATATGCCTATGATGCATGCCTCGCAGGGAAAGACTCTTCTTTAGTTCCAACATACATAATCCTTTGTTCTATCAGATGGAGGTGCAAAAGGCATTTCTTCACTGTTCTTAAGGAAGAAAGGACTCGAGCGTATAAGGTAAAGCAAAGGCGAGGAAGAAATCCCTGCGCTAGGCAAACGCCGACTGCCTGAATAAGTGGAGCTCCGGAAGGAAATAGAGGAAGAGGCTAGGCGGTTATGGTTTCTAAGCAAGGGAATTAAGGCAGGAGTAGTGGCTCCCTTTCTTGTATCGGTAAAGTCTTTCCCTCAGTGCTTTGGTTGTGAGGTATTCCAGCCTTCGAGTGGGTGTGTCTCTCGGCTGGTTTCTTGAGTTCAACAGTGTTTCACATCGTTTCTTTTTCAGTATGTTTGTGTTGTTGTTTTTAGCAGCTCTTCCTGCGTTTTCAGAAGTGAGGGGTAATCCTGCCCTTTGAAGCTCTACGAAGTAGAGTTAAAAGTTTATATAGGAAAGGGGCCTCGGAAGGCCCGTTTTGGTGAGCTAACGATAGATAGTACACGTGTGCAGTGTACTGTCGTTTATATGCATGCTTTTTAGAGGTAAGTAGTCCTTTGTTTGGTAAAGGACTACGTGTGTGTATATGCGGGCTTCTTTCACTTGAGTTTTTTTGGTTTAGTATGCTATGTGTTTTTGCCCAGTCATCTACGAAGTAAATTCGACAAGAAAGCTATCCGATGTATATTCGATATGATAATTAGCGAAAAGGATGGAAGTTGTTGTGTGTGGATTATAGAAAGCTCAATAGCCAAACTGTGTACCCTATACCAATCATTGATGACCTATTTTTTGATGGGGCTAGAGACTTTTCTCAGATTTCTTTGCTGGCTTGAGCCAGATACGCATGACTGAAAAAGATATAAAAAAAAGCATTCAGAACCCATTTTGCGCATTATGAGTACAAGCTTATGCGCTTTAGCCTCACAAATGCCCCTGTTTCCGCCCTCATTAACCACATATTTTAAGCAAGAAGATTTATTCAAGTATTCTGTGATGATATACTAGAACAAAGCAAAGAGCTTGATAGCCACAAGAAAAATCTGAAGCTGGTACTTCAATTGTTAAGAGAAAACAAATTGTATGCAAAAAAGAGCAAATGTGATTTCTTCCTTCAACAAGTGGAGTATCTAGGCCATTCTGAAAAAGGTGTGGAACCGGCAAAGATTGAAGTGCTGCAGAATTGGAAAAGGCCAGAGTCAGTCAAAGAGCTTAGGGGGTTTTTTCACTGCGCGAGTACATCCAAAATGATGGAATGATAAGTAAGCCCCTGACATGCTTACTCAAGAGAAAAGCCTTCCTATGGAGTACAGAAGCTGAGGAAGGAAGCATTTAAGCTATTTCAAGAGGCTATGTGCAATGCTCCATTGCTAGCCATGCCAGACTTTACTAAGCGCTTCATTATAGAGACTGATGCTAGTGGGCCAGGGAGTGGGTGCAGTACTCAAAAAGATAGGAGGCCTATTGCCTTCATTAGCAAGCCAGCCATTCAACAGTACGAATAGTTGTAAACCAGTTTTCGCTTCAGTGCTCTCCAGACTCAGAAAATAGTATTTTTTTGCTTCAGGCAATCATTTTCTCCTGTACTTGTGGACCAAACGGAGTAAGAGGACCAAACGCGAGAACTTTGACTTGGAATATGATGAGTAGAACAAAGGGTAACACTTTCCTTTATATCTCATTTCTAATTTCTGCCTCCTCTAAGAGATAATCGGACTTTTTATATCGTAGGGTTGGTTAAACCCATAAGGACAAATGAGAGGATAATCGGCAATACCAATTTGTTATCATTTCCGAAAGAGCGGAAAACGAACTAAGTTGAGCTGTAGCACACTCTCTCTTTCTTACCACCTCAGGACTCATATAGCCTAACTCGCTTTTTCAAAACGGCGTTTTTCCACGGGAAAGCCTTCCGACGCACAGTACTGGTCGAGGCATTTTATTACTATGGAGGGTTTTTCCTGTTTTATTGAACCCCTAGTAAAACATCCAGTAGTAGCTACTCACTTTCAAAGCTATTCGAAATCCCTGATTTCTTCTCTAAAAAGACGTCTTTTAGGAGGGCGCTATACCTCCCACGAATAAAAAATGTGAAAGCTAGAATCTAAATCAGATATCTCACCCCAACTTTTGGATTTGACTTTGAAATACCATAATAAGACTTATCTTATAGTCAATCATAAGGAAGATGTTCTAGTTTCTATAGCCTTGTCCGAACTCATTTATAAACAAATGCAGTGTAGAAAACTGCGGAATAATAAATATTTGCATTTTATAAGTTACGAAAAATTCATCTCTGAAGTCAAAAGCTGGGGGCCTACTCACTCACTCTATGTCGTGGATATAAATAGTGCTCTCCACCATGTTGATAGAGAGAAAGTCAAAATGCATTTACACGCGTGCTTGCATGCTGAAAAGCCAATTCATAGTCTCTTGTCTTCCTTCCTCGTCCGTCTTCCTTCGATTGAATTCCGTAGGTAGTTTACCTTTATTCAACCGAAAGGAAATTTGTCTTAGCCTCGTATTCCCCCTTTCCGAGGTAATTCTCCCACTCGGGGAGAACATCGATTTCAATATCACAACTATGTTGGAACAAGAGAATAAAAATGCTCGTTATGCTCGCTACAATTTCACGTCATTCATAGCCCTTCCTAATGAGATAGACACGGATACACATAGGAAGATCCTTTCAAAAATCAAAGGATACTGAAGCGTGGCCTCCTTTATATGGACTCCACTTGAATGGGGGTAAGCCGGGTGGTCCCCCTGTATATTTCAGGAAGGGTAGCATCTCTATTAATAATGAAAGTGAAATCTGGTTTATAAAGGCTCTAATATGGAGCTTTCTCCTGAACACTAGTCTTCATTAAAACAATAGTATCCTTTCTCTACCAGTTCTAGTTAGTCCGGTAGAAATTTGCCCTTTTCGCTTTTCATGCCGCAATTCTTTGCTTTGTCCATTCTTTCCTTTCAGTGCTTGTTTGCCACAGAGACGTTCAGTATTGGCCTTAACATGCCTGCAAAGACGTGTGTTTTCACAAGTGTGCGCCAATTTGCTGGCGAGAATTTTAGATACATTTCTCGCGGCGAGTACATACAGATGAGTGGTCGTACTGGCCGACGTGGTATTTACAAGCGCGGTATTTTTAGATTCATGGTTGATGAGAAAATGGAACCTTCTACAGCCAACACTATCCTCAAAGGAAGTGCAGATAGCTTGAGCAGGTTCTGTCGGTGCACCCCGTCTTTTTGTGTTCCATTTGGCTTGTTCAATTAGTTCTTTATTAACTTGCGTAATCAAAAATTGAGCAGAGCAGTGCATCTCATCTGAGCTACAATATGTTGTTGAATCAAATGCGGAGTGAGGATTACGATCCAGAGAAGCTTCTTCGGTACTCCTTTTACCAATTCCAGGCGGATCGCTCTCTTCCTGATCTCGAAGTATGCTTTCTTTGATGAACCACAAGTTAGAATTTTGTTAATTATAAAAATTAGCCTTGTTTACAATTTACACATTATCTTCAGTTCTAGTTACTTTCCTTATTTTAGTTTCAGAACTGGGAAACATCTCAAACTTCTTCCTGGCACTTACAAGAGAGAGACAGAGAGATCCTATTTCTGCCTTCTCTTATCCATTCCATTCATCCCAACCACGAGCCCGCCATATCTATCTCTTGAATTTATCTTTCTTTCAGCACTCCTCAGTTACTTGGTTCATTTCAAGGCATCACTTACTTGGATCTGTGCGCTTCATATTAGTCTGGAGTTCACTTCCAACAATTATAGACATCTCTACCCTATGTGAGATATCCCACAAGCCTCTTATTCATTCTCGTTCAATCAGGGCGGGGGACTAAGCCCCAAATAGAAAAACTCAGATTGGGTTTAGGGTAGGGATAATCAGGCTCGAACTGATGACTTCCACCACGTCAAGGTGACACTCTACCGCTGAGTTATATCCCTTCCCTGCCTACTAAAAGCTCAAGGCTCTTATTCTGGAGTCGGGCCTTCTTTTCCTATCGGAAATAGGATTGACTGAGCCATAGCACATGCCCCCATTAAATCCGTACGATTTTCCCGACCGAAATCAAGTAGGTTTTCCATGAAGAAGATTTTGTTCAGCATGTTCTATTGAATACTGGTAGGAGAAGAACCCGACTCGGTATTGGGAAAAAAGAAGGAAAGCAGAACCAAGTCAAGATGATATAGATCACCCCTTCTTCTTGTGCCAAAGATCCGACCATTTCGGAACTGGAGTTCCATTTATTTTCAATTTCCATTTAAGAGTTCCTATGGGTTTCCACACCCTTTTTTTAGACCTCGAAAGAAATGGACAAATTCCTTTTCTTAGGAACACATAAAAGAAATAGGGATAATGGTAACCCTATTTTGAAGTAACCCTATCATTAACAACTTCATTCTCATTTATGAATTTTCTAGTAATAGAAGTCCATGTCCTGACGAGAGAGAATTTGTAACTTGCTATTCTCTTGTCTAGCAGGCAAGAGATGGGCCTCTTTAGGTTTCGAAAGTCCTGTTGAATCATATACTCGGGGGGTGGGTATGGGACAGACGATTTCCAAACGGACGACTCATCGATTATTTCTATCGAGAAGATCACCAAGATTTTGTGATCCGCTGCCAAACCTATTCCAATTCCAAGAGCTCAGACTCGGATCGTGGGGATCACCGGAATACTTTGTATCAACCGATAAGATACTCTTGAATATCACTATTGATTAGATTCGAAATCTGTTATTTCTATTTATTGAAAATGCTCATTCAATGAGCTCAATATTATGCCTTGAAGAGGACTCGAACCTCCACGCTTTTTAGCACGAGATTTTGAGTCTCGCGTGTCTACCATTTCACCATCAAGGCATCTTTCAAGTGAATCGTATTCCATGAATATGATATCTATCTAATGTCATATATTCCATATATGACAAAGGTAGAATGTTGAATGATTTCTATCGATTGGTCATATAAGCCTGAGTCAGACATCAAATTGCTTTAATTTTGATTATCCATAAGATACCTTATATATATCAAAAAAAAGTGCAATCAAAGCGATTTCTCGATTCAATAGAAGTCCAAAAAAGTCAATATGGTACCCAATTAAGGATAGAGTAGATATGTCAAAAGCAGGTCTGATTACGCCTATTCCTAATTCTAAATAGAATGCCAGAAGGGATGCATATGTCAACATAGTATCTATTTCCATACGCTCGAATGAGCCCTTCTCATTCTCATAATAAGAATGTACATAACCCTATTCCGGTCTGGTCCAGTATGGAATGAACTTATAATCTGATGATCGAGTCGATTCCATG